ATTTTCTTCATCTATTGCTCGGTCAATAATTTATTATTCTAAAAATTGGAATGGAAACTCCAAGTATCTGGTTAGGGGTATCTAACCAGATACTTGGCTTATGAATGGGATTTCGAGTCCCACTCCTATTTTGAGTCCCATTCAAAGGATTTGGAGTCCTTTGGAAACAGGGAAAGGATGGGATTTTGAGTCCCATCCCCTATGTGTTTGATTAGACACCAAACAACCAACTACTAAGATTTTTGGTCCATCTCGTTTACATTCGAATCTTTGAGAGGAATCACGTTCATATCTCAGTCGTTCCTTTTGTTTTTTTCTTTCTCTTTTCTCTCTCTCCTGTATCTGTGAGACTATTCCTTGAGTTTCGGGTCTCGCTCCAATCCTTTCGGATGTTAGGATTTGCTGTCCCAGTCTTGGTTCGGAGAGAGGAAGAGAGGAGGTGGGACTTGCTGCCTCACGTATCTCTGCAATAGGACCCACTCGTCTCTCGAGTCGGAGAGACATTTCCAGTGCTACTTCACTCGGGAAGACAGGCATGGAAATCGACCAGGTAAAAATTTTGAGTTCCACTGGTGAGAAGCGAGAAGTCGAGATACTTCTTCCATAAATGCGAGACCTCTGGACGCCTCGCGTAGGATTCGAACCTCCGTACTACGCGGTACTATATTTTGAGTCTAGCATGCCTACCCTTCCTTCGAAGCAGGGAAACGCGGTGGAGTTACGTTCACCAATCCAATTATACGGGTATATCTATATGCCTGTCAACTGCTGAACCGAATTTTCATCTCTTTTTTACCAAATTGACTAACTGGGAGACTCCACTCGGGTCAGGTTTAGACGAGGTCCCTGGACCTTTTTCATTACTCATTGCTTCTTCGTGGAGTGGTAGGATTCCACTTCATACTGACGATGGCCGAGGGTTCGAATCTATTCTCGCCCGCAATCAATCATCCCTAAAGGGGTGGTTGATTCCCTCTTCCTACAGAGAATTTTTTTTCACGACCTGACAAGCCCACGCCTATCTCGCAAGCAAATCTTTTTTTCGGTATCAATCAAATAATACCATATGAAGATACAAGAAAGAGAGGCATTCTCCTTCCGCCTAAATACTTGGATGTAGCAGCATGGGTTGTCACTGCCCAACCCCAGCTGCGCATCGCGCGGAAATACTTATATCTCCCCCGGAATAGACGAGTGATCATTTTCCTAGCAAGTGATTCCGGGTGCGAAAAGACAGATACAAGCTAGATAGGAGAATGTCAGGATCAATTACCGAGGAAGATATAACTATTTCGTAAGTTGTAGAGACAGACTAGTTGGGACAGCAGAAGCAGAACCGGCTTTTGATATTTGATAAAAGTCGTTTGAAAAAAAAAAGTTCGCGTCACAATTTGAAGTGAGTCTAGAATAAAGTATTCCGTGTGATCCCGATAATGGGATCTATTAATATACCCGATAGGATTGATGCTAGTGCACGAATGATCATAGCTATTTCAATAGAACTTTTTGAAATTGAAATTGATGGAGAAACTAATGAATTTTGTATATAAGTTGTGGATGCATCGCTCCTCCCATTCTTCCCAGTGAACATTAATTTAATTATTTTGAGATAGTAGTAGATAGAGATGACACTTGTGACGAGCGCTACCAGAACTGATGGGTACGAACCAGCCTTCCATCCATGCCAAAGGAGATAGAGTTTACCGAAAAAACCGGATGGTGGAGGGATACCCCCTAGGGATGGTGAACGTAAAACCGGAGAGAATGTTAGAACAGGATCCTTCATGTATAATCCCGCGTAATCCCTAATATTATCAGTTCCGGTTCGTAAACCAAATGGGGTGATACGAGCAAAAGTTCCCAGATTCATGAATATATAAATAAACGTATAAGTTGTCATACTTGCATAACCGTTCTCCGGGTCTGCAGCAAGTACTCCAATCATAATATATCCAATTTGGCTTATAGAGGGATAAGCTAGCATACGTTTCATGCTTATTTGAGTAACGGCAACTAGATTTCCTAATATCATGCTAGAAGTGGCCAATAATCCTACCACGATATGCCACTCATTAGGTAGATGTGGGAAAATTAGGCCGAAGAGTCGCGTAAATAAAGCTGGAGCTGCTACTTTAGAGGTAACAGAGAAAAAAGCAACGACTGGTGTAGGAGAGTCAGAGTCGAAAAGAAGATTTTCGATCTTTCCGCTCATTCAGAACCGTGCATGAAATTCTCACTTCACACGGCTCTTGGTTCATAAGAGATTCACTACTGATATTGCTCCCAGAACCTTCCTCGTGTATGTTTCAAACCCATTATTCCTTGAATAATTCATAATCATTCAATATGAGGACTAATTGTTAACTTCTCGAAGAATCCCTCGTCATTTGTTTAGATTACCCACCAGCAGTTTCGTCTCGAATTTTTTATTGCTTGTTTGTCCTTCTTCACTTTTCACCGGAATCCTTTCAACAACTAAAACAACTTGTTGGGTTGGTAGGCACACACGCCCGGCGGGAGAGACAAATTGTGACTTTTTTCGCTTTGACACGGTTTTGCCAACCGTGTTACAATATCACAGGTAAGTGGCCGAAGTGCCATTGATTGGCATCCATGGCTGAACGGTCAAAGCACCCAACTCATAATTGGCGAATTCACAGGTTCAACTCCTGTTGGATGCAAATAAGAAAGGGAGGTGGTGGAAGGTAGAGGAAGCGGATAACTGAGAAACCTATCTGCAAGACACGTAAATCCGAAGTTGGCGGCGGCAAAAGCCAAACTAGTAGACTATACAGGAGTTACGGAAGGGACAAAGATAATTGGGGGAAAACGGACAAAGTGAGAAGGATACTACGGAAAAATTGAAAAACCAATTAATTACCGAAAAGTCTATTCGTTTGTTGCAGCAAAACCAATATACTTCTCATGTAGACTCGAAATTGACTAAAACTGAAATGAAAAATTGGATTGAAGGATTTTTTGCTGTTAAGGTGGAGGGCATCAATAGTAGTCGGGTAGCGAATAAGAGAAAAAGAAGAAGTAAATTGAGTTTGAATTCTACGAGTAGAAAAAAAATGATTGCTAGACTTCGAGCTAATTATTCTATTCCACTATTTGTAAACTAATACTTGAAAAACTTTTAACTTTCTACCAAATAAAGGATTACGCATAAACATAAAAGGGAAGAATAAGTATGGCTATATGACTATATGAGGCGTATACTCCAGGCACCCGGAACCGGGCCATTCTGCGATTTGGGGAAACAACGGAATCCAAGCCCCATAAACAATTGACTTACCATAGGATGTCCGGAAATGGTCGCAACAATGCGGGAATCATCACCAGTAGACATAGGGGGGGCGGGCACAAGCGTTTACGTCGTGAAGTTGATTTTCGGCGAGACAAGTTGGGTGTTGCTGGAAGAGTAGCCAGTATCGAATACGACCCCAATCGCAATGCTTTTACTTGTTTAATCAACTACACAGATGGTGGTAAGGGATACATTTTGCACCCACGGGGAATAGGGGTTGGAGATATCGTAACGTCTAGTTCTGACGCATCCATTTCAGTTGGAAATGCCCTACCTCTGAGTGCGTGTTGAATACTTGATTCGCGTATTCCGAAACTAATCGGTCGGGTTGTAGGCTGGGCCCGGAAACCTGGCACTACTTCGAACTTATTGGGTAATATGGAGTAAACCTGGTTGGGGTAACCAAATAGGGACAGTAGCGCGTGCTAAGGTCTGGAGCAATTAAATGATACATCAATTTGCAAAGGTAAGATAATATGGAAACAGGTAAATAATCTCGAAATTGGAACGACGGACGAAGGGCGTCTCATGCACATATCGAGGGTGTGGAAAGTACGAATTCAAAACACTCGATTTGGCAGTCAGAGGCAACATCGAAGCCACAGAATAACACATGGAATAGATGCATGGAGGTGGAGATATGTCAATGCCAGGAAGAAAAGGTTTCCTAAGTTATCCCGGACATTGACTAATGCCGACGCGAATCATCGAAGTCACCAATTCTGCCGCTAAATTCTTAAGAAATACTGGATTCTTGTAAGGAAGCCAGGTGCAGGCAAAAAAGCCAAGGATACAGTAAAGAAAGATGGTCCAAAAATTACTTGCTTATGTTTCAGTAGGCGTCAATTTAGTACTGCCGAAACCCAGCAGCGGTACCTAATCTCATCTTTCGTATCCGGAAAGCTGTATGCTTCGAAAGAAGCTTGTACAGTTTGGGAAGGGGTCTTCCCCAGTCGTTTCCTTCCCTTTAAGGAGGGGTAAGAGGAGGGGGGGGTCTACCTCGGCCAAAATACCTTTAGGTACCATTATACATAATATAGAATTAAAATCTGGGAAAGGCGGATAATCAGTTAGAGCAGCTGGGGCAGCAGCAAAAGTAATTGCAAAGGAAGGTCAATTGGCTACACTAAGACTACCTTCCAACGAAATTCGTTTAATACCTCAGAATTGCTTGGCAAGTGTAGGACGGGTCGGAAACATCGATATCAACAATGAAGGCTTGGGGAAAGCTGGGTCCAAGCGCTGGTTAGGGAGACGGCCTAAAGTGAGAGGTTCAGCTACGAATCCTGTGGATCATCCCCACGGAGGGGGGGAAGGCAGGACGTCGATTGGTAGGAAGAAGCCATCAACCCCTTGGGGGCATGTCGCGCTTGGAAGAAGGAGTCGGAAGGGGGGGAAATATAGCAATCCCCTCATACTTCGTCGACGCAGAGGTTACTGATAAATGGAAATATTAAGCGGGGGGCTAATCGGCCATGGCACGTTCATCGAAAAAAGGTCCTTTTGTAGCTAATCATTTGATACGAGAGATTGAAAACCTTAACATACGGAGAGAGAGAAAATTAGTTGTAACTTGGTCTCGCGCTTCTGCAGTCGTACCTATCACGATCGGCCACACCATTGCCGTTCATAATGGGCGGGAGCACCTACCTATTTACGTAACCGATCGCATGGTGGGTCATAAACTGGGGGAATTTGTACCCACCCGGAATTTTAGGGGACATGCAAAAAATGACAAAGGATCCCGTCGATAATTAGGAAATTATACTTCACGAAAGACAAAAAGAAATCAGAAATTGGGGCGCGGGCTCTGGGAAAAAATATCCGCGCGTCAGCTATCAAAATACGACGGATTACCGATCGAATCCGGGGTTGTTCGTACGGAGAAGCACTTGTATTACCCGAATTTATGCCTCATAAAACATGTTACCTCATATCGCAATTGATTCTTTCCGCAGCGGCAAACGCCAATACCAATTTCGGGTTGAATAAATCCGATTTGTTCATTAGTGAGGCCTGAGTCGAGAATTCCGCGTATTTAAAAAGATTCCGTCCTCGAGCTCAGGGCCGAGGTTATCCGATAAAGAAACCCACTCGTAAAGTAACCATTAAGTCAAACTCAAATTTTGCTGGGGAGATAGAAGGATGACTACATAAAAGATGCCCATTAATTGGGACGTGTTGGGAGGTTAAAGAAAACAGCGAAGGAACAACTAAGTAAGAAATAATTTAATATTGAGTTGAGGAAAAGTAGATACGGGACGAAAGATTCATCCACTCGGTTTTCGACTCGGTGTAAGTTAGAAGCATTATCCTCATCGGTTTGCGCAAGCAAAAGATTATCCGAAGTTTATTGAAGGGGATAGACAAATACGTGCCTCTGTCGAGAAGTATATTGCGAAACACGTGAAGGACGCCACAAACTATGGCGGAGTTGGGCATATCGAAATCCAACGGAAAACAGATCTCATTCGGGTTGATATACATACGGGATTTCCTGATTTACTCATTGAAGAGCAAAGTTTGGGGATTACTCAGATGAAGAGCGGTATCGAAAACATCTCAGGGATCGAAAGTCGGAAGCTCAGAGTGATACTAAGTAGTATCACCCAACCATATGGGGAGCCAAAGATCTTGGCGGAGCATGTTGCCTCACAACTAAGAAATAGAGTTCCTTTTCGACGAACTATGAAAAAAGCTATTGAATTGGTTGGAAGAACTAGCGATAAAGGTATTAAGATACAAATAGCCGGACGCCTCAATGGTAGTGAGATGGCTCGAGTTGAATGGGCTAGGGAAGGTAGGGTCCCCCTACAAACCATTAAAGCCCGTGTAGGCTATTCCTACCACCCGGCTCAGACGATTCACGGGGTTTTAGGCATAAAGACCTGGACATTTCGGGGTACTGGGTGATCCCTACCCAATGAGAGAAAAACTATCCAATGAGTTTTGATGCAACCTAGGGCAGCTTCATCCTATCCCAGTTTCAATACTTTTCATTTTAAACCCCAAAAGATCTTTGCTACGCTTAGTGTGCGACTCGTCCAAGCAACATCTCTTTATCCATAAAAGAAAAACTAATTGACTGAGTAATGAGCCCTCTGTTTTCGAGTACTGAATAAGTGAATGCCGAAGACGGAGTGGGGTTATCTCATCACAAATGAAATTTCTATCCGTGGAAAGTTTTTTCATGGGGAAGCTGAAAACATTACCGATTTATGACTATTTCGAGAAGTAAAAATCGGAATAATTGAATTTTTTTTTTCTCGAAATCGTGTGGTTAACCACTCAACCCCCAAAAAGCTGCGTGATGTAGCGCAATTGCCAAATTGTCAATATCTAAAGTAGAGCTATGAGTCAATTAATGCTGGGAACGCTGACTCGACGAAATTGGGGTAGAGTGAGAAGCTCCGTCGCTGGGGGGAACCAAAACGTTTGCTCTAAGAGACTGAAACAACGAAGGGACTTCCGAATCTCCTTCATTCAATTAATTAATTAATATCGAGATTCGGCGGACGGGATGGCGAGAGAAGCCCACACCTCGAAGGAGAAAGAAATTAAAAGATCGAGCATATTCTCGCCCGTGGATTTGGCGCCAAGTAATATCTAAACCGCTATTTGGAAATGAGGTGAGAATCGGAATAGAAAAAGGAGAGAGCGACGTAGAAATAGTTGGTAAGTTTGCGAAATATGAAAAGTGGTATCGAATTCATGAGGAGCCGGTTGAGAGGCGACTTTCGTGTCCGGTTCTGCATCAGAGATTGGTAAATTATGCCGACATCGACTGCAACCCCAGACGAACTAAATATCGTAAGCAACATAGAGGAAGATTGAGAGGAATATCTAGTCGTGGCAACACCATCTCCTTCGGAAAATTTGCTCCCCAGGCCCTCGAACCTGCTTGGATTACGGCTAGACAAATAGAGGCGGGAAGAAGGTCAATAACGCGCTGTGCTCGTCGAGGTGGGAAGCTGTGGATACGCATCTTTCCCGACAAACCCATCACCGTGAGACCTGCGGAAACACGTATGGGGTCGGGAAAAGGATCTCCGGAATACTGGGTAGCTGCAATTAAACCAGGCCGAATAATTTACGAATCGAGTGGGGTATCGGAAGATGTAGCCAAAGCTGCTATGGCGATGGCTGCCCACAAAATGCCCGTGCCTACCCGAGTAGTAACTACTGCGGAATCGTGACACTTGTCATAAGCAAGTAGGTAGGGAAAAGACAAGTGACTTAGACCCGAAATGGTGATGACGACAACGGGAATGTCATATCTGAGGCTGAGGCGTCACCTCGATAGTCATTAAAACGAATACACCTTTTGGGTTAGATTAATCGTGATAACAGTAATTCACTTATTACCCAAAATTTTTGGGTGGAATATATCTTTCTTTACCCGAATATACTACAAATAAACCTATTATTCTTCCCGATTACCAAACGATTCAAACTCAAAGTTATTCAGATGTGGCGGACAACAGCGGGGCCCGCAAATCAATGTGTATTCGAGTGTTGGGAACAGGCAACCGCAGATACGCAGGTACGGGTGACGTCATAATAGCCGTAGTCAAAGAAGCAGTACCCAACATGTCTCTAAAGAGATCGGAAGTGGTTAGGGCGGTGGCAGCTTGTACTCGTAAAGGGATAAAACGATGTAATGGAATGATTGTTGGATTCGACGACAACGCGGCCGTCGTTGTCAACCAGGAAGGAAATCCTAGAGGGACTAGGATTTTCGGTCCAGTAGCTAGGGAATTGAGAGATTATAATTTTGCCAGAATAGTCTCGTTAGCCCCCGAGGTGTTGCAAAAACCAATGGTGATATGATTTAGCGTCGTCGGTTTGACAGATAAAATATTCAAGCCGAATTTTTTTATAAAAAAATTCGGCTTGAATATTTTATCTGTCAAATGTATCTAAATATCCCGAATACACGAAATCAAATTGGAGGAGACAGAAGAAAAAAAGAGGTTAGGAATCATTCTGGTATTGATAATTACAACAACTACTGATTGATATTTCACGAATAGCGACGCCATCTCCACCGCACTTACTGCCGTAAGAAATGCTAATACAAGAAAAAAAGCTATGATCAAAATACCTGCCACTAAAATGATTGCACGCATCGTACAAATTTCAGCGGAAGAGGGTTTCATAAAAAGTGCTGTGAAGCACAGGGATAATGGGAAAGAGTTTCCGGATGTGAGCTTGAAGTATCTTGGTAAGAAGAAAGACCCCTACATTGCAGTTATCAAACGAATTAGTAAGCCTGGCTTAAGAGTTTACTCCGATCATCGGGAAATTCCCAAAATATTGGGTGGTATGGGAATTGCAACTTCACCGACATCTCATGGACTTACTACAGATCGGGAAGCTCGACACAAAAAAATTGGGGGGGAAATTTCGTGTCACATTTGGTGATTCAAAAATTTATTCCGGGGAAAAGTCAGTTGTTTCCAAAACGATTATGTCTCCAAATAGCTATTAGCGATATCGGCTGAGTTAGCAATCTCTTAAAGAAATCTATGAATTACGGGAGGTTTATTTAGCTCGAATGATGAAGAAGCAGAATCTTATTGACATGGAGGGTACAGTTACGGAATCGCTTCCCAATGCCATGTCTTGAGCGTGTTTGGATAATGGATGCCAAGTCTTGACTCACATATCGGGAAAGATCTGACGGAATTACATAAGAATATTACCAGGAGATAGGGTAAGAGCCGAATTAAGTCCTTATGATCTTACCAAAGGGTGTACCATTTACCGACTTCGAAGTAGGCAGGCAAATAGCAGTCAATAGATTTTGTTGTTGGTGCCGCTATCTAGTAATTATCTGCTTGCTCAAATTTTCCCTTCAATTTGATGAAAAAAGGAGGACGCATTTAAAATCTATAAATAGATTTATCCAAAAGTAGATTTATCCAACTAATTTAAGGTTGTAGCTACGAAAATTCGTGCCTCCATTCGCAAAATATGTGAGAAGTGTCGATTGATTCGTAGACGTGGACGAATCATGGTAATTTGTTGCAATCCGAAGCATAAGCAGAGGCAGGGATAGTCAAAATATTTATACGTGGAACCAAGTAGCAATTAATAACAGCCGCCGAATATGAGTAATCAATCAACTATGTCAGGTAATTCGAGAAAAATCCGTTCACGGAAGGTGAAGCGCGGAGTCCAAAAGGGGGTTATTCATATCCAAGCAAGTTTCAATAATACCATTATTACTGTCACGGACGTTCGGGGATAAGTGGCTCCCCGGTGTTCGGCCGGTGCCTGCGGATTCAAGGGTACACGCAAAAGTACACCATTTGCCGCCCAAGCTGCGGCGGAAAACGCTATCCGTGCTTCAATGGATCGTGGTATGAAGCAGGCAGAAATTACGATGAGTGGACCCGGTCCGGGAAGAGACACCGCTTTACGGGCTATTCGCCGAAGCGGCATAATCCTCAGTTTCGTACGTGATGTGACCCCCATGCCATATAATGGGTGCCGACCCCCCCGAAAAAGACGCGTCTAACTAGTAGTTATATAAAAACTAAAGGGGGATTTCTTTATGCTCACGTGTGAAACACCGATCTCTACCCAAGCAATTCAATGGAAATGCGTTGAATCCAAGACAGAAAGTAGGCGTCTTCATTATGGCCGTTTCGTCGTATCTCCCTTCAAGAGGGGCCAAGTTAGTACTGTGGGAATTGCCATGCGTAGAGCTTCATCAGAAGAGGTTCAGGGGACGAGCATAACATGTGCAAGGTTTCACGGAGTTTTGCACGAGTATTCCACAATAACGGGTATTTAAGAGACAATACATGATGTTTCAGTTAATCTAAAGGAAATTGCACCTAGGAGCGACTCTAATGACGTTAAAGAAGCAGTTTCATCTGTAACTGGTCCCAAAGAAGTAACTGCGGGTGATACATCACTGCCGCCCTCTGTCAAAGCGATTGATGATTCGCAGTATATAGTTACTATTACCCAACCAATATCTGTAAATATTGCATCGAAAATTGAAAAAGATTGCGGATACCGCATAGAAAATTCGAATGGATATGGAAATGGAGAATTTCCCGTCGATGCCGTATCTATGCCTGTTCGAAACGTAAATTATAGCGTACATCTATTTGGGAGTGGTAGAGCGACGCGAGAAACATCATTCATTGAAATATGGACTAATGGTAGCCTGACCCCGGACGAGGCAATTAGCGAGGCTTCTAAAAAACTAATAGACTTATCAACTCCCTTTTTGCACGTGAAGCGCGAAGACGTCTCTTATTTCTATTCCGGAGATGGTGAAAGTTCCTCCGCTTCGGCGAAATCATCTTCACAAATTTATGATGTGAATGAACTAGAGGGAAAGCTTTCTAAAAATACGTTTATTGACCAACTAGAACTACCCGCCAGAGCCTTTAATTGTCTCAAAAAGGCCAAAATACACACAATCGCTGATTTGCTTAATTATAGCCGAGAAGACTCATCAAAAATAAGAAGTTTTGGACAGAAATCTGTAGATCAGGTGTCAAAAGCTTTGTGGGAGCATTTTGCCATAGAATTACCCAAAAGTGAGTTGCATATTAGGTAGTGGGAACAATTGGCAGAAGCCAAATTATCCCATTTTCTAAAAAAGTGATCTTGTCTCTTGTGTATTGCACTTCTATTTGCAAAGGTTTTAGAAAGGGAGAAATGAGTCAACCAAAACTCGGAAGATAAAATTTGACTCTCAACTACTTTGGCGTAAATAGATACAAATTGATTATCTAAAGTATCTAAATAATTTGATATTTTTGAATCAAAAATGGCTAAGTCTAGGGAAGTCTTGTCCCGGCCCGGGGGCTGGCGACTGCTCCCTAGACTAAATCTAAATATCTTTCAGGTTACGTAGGAGATAGGGAAATACTAAAACAGTCCCGAAGTTGAAGATCCATCTATGGGTAAAGTTGCTCCAATACCTGACCGAATAGCGACCACGGTGCCAATTGCGAGGACTGTTGTAGCTACTGGGCGCCGAAACGGATTCTGAAATTTATTGACATTTTCGGGGAAAGGAACGGTCAACAAACCTGCGGGTACTGACGCCATTGAAAGAACACCTAATAGTTTATTGGGCACTGTGCGAAGTATTTGGAATACGGGAAAGAAATACCACTCGGGTAATATCTCCAAAGGAGTTGCAAACGGATTTGCTGGTTCACCAATCATTGATGGTTCTAAAACAGCCAAACCCACGGTACACGCGAAGGTTCCTAAGATTACTACGGGAGATATATATGAGAGATCGTTGGGCCAAGCGGGTTCCCCGTAGTAATTATGTCCCATACCTTTAGCTAATTTTGCCCTCGAAACAGGATCGTTCAGGTCAGGTTTTTTTGTTATTGGGGTGGACTTCTCACTCCCCCATGAGAATCGAACGTGAGAATTTCTCCTCATACGGCTCGAGCAAATAGAGAATCATCTCATCCCGCAACGGTTAGGTTGATGAATAAGGAAAGGACGAGCACGGGAAGAAGTTACTCCGCGACATGGCTTCTCATCCGAATCAGCTCAATGACGGAACAAAGCTTCGCGGATTATCTCGTATCCCATACACACGTATCGCGTCGTTGCGAGTTTATACAAGATACTTGCGAACTACGACCCGTATGGGATCTTAACTTGTTACAACTTCGGCTATATATCTCTTTGGATCGTTTTCTTACCCCAACGGCTACTCTTGCAAACAATTAGCATCTGATGCGGAAGAAATGTATGCATCGTCTTAAAAACCGTATGTTTAAAAGCTTCACACAATCCCAATTGGATATATAGGGTTTTACGAGGCCTTTCATAATTTTTGGTTCGATCATGGGAAAAATTCTCCAAACAACTTTCTTAGTTCGAAAGATATGTCTTTATATCCAGGTTTCGAATCTTAGTGCCAAAGAAAGGTCGGAAGGGAGACACACCTTTGGTTGCAGCAGTATCCAGCTCGACGTCTGCATAGCCTACACGTCTCGATACAAGTCACACACTCCCATAATCCAACTTTTTTCCTCTGGTGCTTCAATTGTTTCGTCCCAGTAGTCCGAGACACTAACTAAATCCGCTAAGTAACTTATCATTCGATTTAGTGATAGGTATCGGCGGCAACAGAACAGCAACCTCCTAAAGAACTGAGATTTGAGATCATTTACTCATATGGCGACGGAGATTTATCACCCCCGATTTATGGATAAGTCGTGAAGGACCCGGAATGCCTTGTTTACGGATCATTGGGAAATGCATCGGCATAGAAGCAGCAGTAAGAAGCGGCAAGACGGAAGTGTGTAAACTGTAGAAACGAGTTAATGTTGATTGGCCGACACTAGCACTTCCTCGTAATGACTCTACTAATGAAGATCCTACCAGGGGAATAGCTTCGGGTACGCCGGTTACGATTTTAACAGCCCAGTAACCGATTTGATCCCAGGGTAGGGAATATCCAGTTACACCGAAAGAGACAGTTGATACAGCTAGAATAACCCCAGTAACCCAAGTCAATTCGCGAGGCTTCTTGAATCCCCCTGTGAGGTAAACACAAAATACATGCGAAGTCGTCATTAAAACCATCATACTTGCTGACCACCGATGAACAGACCGAATAAGCCAACCAAAATTAACTTCAGTCATTGTATATTGAACTGAAGAGAAAGCTTCTGTAACAGTCGGGCGATAGTGAAAGGTCATAGCAAAACCGGTGGCTACTTGAACCAAGAAGCGAGTCAGCGTAATTCCCCCCAAGCAATGAAATATGTTCACATGTGGAGGGACGTATTTGCTAGTAATATCGTCAGCAATTGCCTGAATTTCTAGGCGCTCCTCGAACCAATCATATACCTTAGCGAGATAGGTAAGCCTTTTTTTTTTCTAACTCCCTCTTCGTAAACTGTACGTGAGACTTTTGTCTCACACAGCTTAGGCAAAGATGTTTGAACATCGCCCATTCCATTAGTAGTTATTCGAGTGGGGGATAGAAAACGACGGCAGACCCTCGACATCTTTTACTCGTTAATGGAGAAAGAAGCGACCCAGCCTCGGAAAAGTCGGAAATACATTTCACCTCGATCTCATGTTAGCTTTTACTTCTGGATCGGAAACAGGTAGTACTAGCGTCTTGGGAAATCTCTTAATCTTATCGACGTATCTACCCCCCCCCCTTCTTTCTTCTTGGGGGGGGGAGATAAATGAATAGAGGTTACCTCGTTCTGATCTGACTTCTTTCTAGCATCCACGAAACCTTAGATTTCTACCATACTTCGAGAAATTTTTTTGCTAGGTAGGGGGACCTAACGGGCGACAACTCCCCCATCACCCTGAACCCCGCACGGCTCTTCTCTCTCTACTTACAAACTTTGGTAAACAACCACAATAGAAACGTACTTCATTGGTATGGTAATTTTTCGATACAGTGCCGAGTCGGCAGGATCAGATAACAACTTCGTCACGAAATTTAAGTGGTAAATTGATGCAAATTAATCATAGTTTGAGCTTTGTAACTAAATATTAACTTCTTGCGTTTCGGGTACTAATAACTCGACTGCTACCCGGCAAGATACCAATAGTCTAATGCAATAAAATCTGTTTAGGTAAAAGATTAGTTATTTGTTGAACCAGATTAGTTGCGACGAATCACACACCCATATTATTGTTACTGCCTCGTAAAAACATTTGAAGAAAAGTTTGCGCGATTTAACTCCCTTTCTAATTTCTGGTGAAGTATCCATTTGCAAACCCCCAGCTGTTGCTATTGCATTGGCGGGGTTCAGGGCTGTTCTACCAACTAATTGGAATACCCTCCAACAAAACGGATGAGTTATAAATTTCTGAAATAGTAACTAGGGATACTGCGAATAAAGCCATGAAAAATCCCATCAAGGGAGTAGTTCCCCAGCCGGGGGCAACCTTTCCGTATTCTGAGTTAAGCGGCTTCAAAACCATTCCCAAGAAACTGATTCTGGGTTTACCTTTGGGGGTATCGCCAACAACTTTTGTAGCCGTAGAGCCTGCTCAATTGATTGAAATTTGCTGACTTTGTGTACTATCATAGCAAGTAAAGTGGGAACTAATATTTCTTTTGGGTTACATGGCAATGGAAACCGCAACTTCGGTCGCTATCTCTATATCCCGTTCACTCGTTAGCCTCACCGGTTACGCTTTGTATACCGCTTCCGGTCAACCCGCCAAAGAGCTCAGAGATCCTTCTGAGGAACATGAAGATTAGTCGGACTGGTAGACCTTCCTTCGCAAAATTAAAAAGGAAGGTCTCTAATCAACTAAATTTCCCCTATATTCGTGATTTTGCTGATGCAACGAAATCTGTTTCTTTGGCGAAATTAGGAAAGGTAAAATTAGAAAGAGGAAAAAAAAATTGAAATCGAAGAAAGCTTTTTATTTACCCTTGCTAGGTACTTTGGGGGGCTCCCGGAAGAAAATGGCGAAAAATATTATACCCGAAGTTGCTACCAACAGAAATGTGTAAACCAGTGCTTCCATGGATTCGGCCGTAATAGTGGTATTTTAGAGATATCTTTCATACTAATTGAGCTGGAGGAAACTTATAGTTCCCTCAAATTTTCTTTTTTTTTCTTGGCTTCGGTGTATCCAAAACTATTCAATTCAATTAATTTATTAAGTTTTGACGAAACAATTATTTATTACTTTACAACTCAGTCAGTTTTTGTAACTAACCTGAGAGAGATATTGGTTTAATAGGATAAATAAGAAAAAAATCTTTCGAACAGCTTGTCTTTTAGTACTTGGATCCCCCAACTTTTGAAATGCCCCGAATTCAACTTGGGCATCCAAGTCGGGGTCGATACCGGCAAAAACGTCTCTGAACAAGGTTCTAGCACCGTGCCAAATGTGGCCGAGGAAGAAAATGAGGGCAAACGTGGCGTGGCCGAAAGTGAACCAACCCCGTGGGCTACTTCTAAAAACACCATCCGATTTTAGAGTGGCGCGATCAAATTCGAAGATCTCACCTAATTGGGCGCGCCTGGCATATTTTTTCACCGTGGCTGGATCACTGAAACTAGCACCATCTAGTTCACCACCGAAGAATTCTACGGTTACACCGACTTGCTCAACGCTATATTTTGATTCTGCTCGTCTAAACGGTACATCAGCTCTCACAACGCCCTCGCCATCTACCAAGACTACGGGAAATGTCTCGAAAAAAGTTGGCATACGGCGTACAAAAAGTTCATGGCCTTCCCTATCTCTGAAGACGGCATGGCCTAGCCAACCGACAGCTATACCATCTCCGTTGTCCATTGCACCTGCTCTAAACAATCCCCCTTTGGCGGGGTTATTACCAATGTAGTCGTGAAAAGCTAATTTTTCCGGAATCTTCGACCAAGCTTGGGATAGACTTAGATTTTCGGCTTCACCTGATCGTATTCGTTTCTCTATTTCTTGTTCGAAGTACCCCTGATCCCACTGGTAACGGGTGGGGCCGAACAATTCGACCGGAGTGGCGGCAGAGCCGTACCACATGGTTCCGGAAACCACAAAAGCGGCAAGAAATACGGCAGCAATACTGCTAGACGACACGGTTTCGACATTTCCCATACGTAGAGCTTTGTATAACCGTTGGGGAGGACGAACACTGAGGTGAAACAAACCCGCTAGTATACCTAAAACTCCCGCTGCTATGTGGTGCGAGGCTATTCCGCCCGGTACAAATGGGTCGAAACCCTCGGCTCCCCAAGCCGGATCTGTGGGTTCCACTTTTCCGGTTAATCCGTAAGGATCTGATATCCAAATACCGGGGCCAAACAAACCTGTTACGTGAAATGCTCCAAACGCGAAACAAAGTACTCCTGAAAGAAATAGGTGGATTCCAAATATTTTTGGTAGATCCAGGGATGGTTTTCCCGTGCGATCGTCGCGAAACAGATCCGGGTCCCAATACACCCAGTGCCGGATAGCGGCTAAAAACAACAAACCGGATAGTATGATATGGGCCGCGGCTACTCCTTCGTAACTCCAGATACCCGCATCAGTTGCGGTATCCCCGGTGATGCTCCAGCCTCCCCACGACTTCGTTATTCCAATGCGAGTCATAAATGGAATGACGAACATACCCTGCCTCCACATGGGATCAAGAACGGGATCCGATGGGTCAGAAACAGCTAGTTCATATGAAGCCATTGAACCCGCCCGGCCAGCGACCAAAGCAGTATGCATCAGATGCACGGAAATCAGACGACCGGGATCGTTTAATACGACGGTATGGACGCGATACCGAGGCAAACCCGTGAGAAACCCCTTTCTTGGATATTGGAGATGAGTGACCACTACGTAACTTTCTTGCAATACAGGCTTGCGTTATTAAGTTATAAATAGACGAGATAAAATTTGTTGTGTGAAATATACAAATCAATAATTTGGTTCGTGACTAGAAGCAGTTCTCTTCTCTTGTTTCACCTACTTGTTTGTACGAAACACGTAGTGATGTGGGATAAGCCAGTTACTTTTCTTTCAGGAACAGATGAAGGCATGGATATTTTAGCATTTACGCGCTTTACATAACAACGTAGAGATTGGTCCCATCAGAGTCTGTTAATATCTGCAAAAAGGTACGACTTCTTTCACCTACGTCGTCTTCGTCAGGCGTGTTATAATGTGACGTAAGCTCTTTTTCGGCTTCTACGTCCCCAATTTGGAGGTAACTACAACCTCCTTCGGTAGTTTCTATATGCCAATTGGTGTTCCAAAGGTACCCTTTCGTCTCCCTGGGGAAGAGGATGCGGCTCGGGTTGACGTATAGTGCGACTTGTCAGGTGCGTCGAGCCGAACGGAACCCGTTTCCATCATCTCTTATCCGATTGATTTGTCTCTATCTCGCTTGGAATTGACTAATCTATCAGTGGTCAAATGCGTGAGAAAAATCTGTCAATAGGTTTGGTAGTCGTTAGAATCCACGGTTAGTTGGAATAAACAGATTGCCTAGGCTCCGGTTACTCAATCCCAAAAATCAATCGTAGCCAGAATGACTATGAAATGAAAACCAGAACAGAAAAAAATTTAAATAGATTTTTCTGTGAATATGTTACATAAGATGTGGAAATAGATATAGGGGAAGTGAAACTATTTGTTCCGTATGTGCAAATGGCGGTCGGAACCCCACAACCTCCGGGGTAGAAGATGAACCTAAAGACTCTTTGCATCAAAAGGACTCAATCACGAACAGAAATGCGCTGGTGCAAGGGGAAGAGGTTGACACGCTGGAGTGAATTCACCGACCACCAGTCACGAAGTGGTTCAGAATGTGGGAAAGCTGGGCCAGACAAACTTGAACCGGAAGCTCCAATACGGTGGGATCGAAGACACGGGAGAAAGAAGAAGCAATAGTTTTTTCTTACACTCATTTCGTATAGAAGCTAGCGGAGCCGTATGTATCTAACGATACCTATACGGTTCTGGGGGGGGGGGGCGGCAGAGTGGGAGTCGCGAAAACCTATCCCAATCAACCGGCTTTATCGAGAGAGACTTCCTTTTCTGGGTCAACAGGTCGATGACGAAATCGCCAATCAACTTATCGGTATCATGATGTATCTAAATGGGGAAGATCAAGCCAAAGATATGTACTTGTATGTAAATCCACCAGGTGGGGCGGTATTAGCCGGAATATCTGTTTACGACGCGATGCAATTTGTCGTGCCAGATGTACATACTATTTGCATGGGACTAGCTGCTTCGATGGGATCTTCCATTTTGGCTGGGGGAGAAATTACCAGACGTATAGCACTACCTCACGCTTGGCGCCAATGATTTGTGCGGGTTAGAACTTTGCCTTCGCCTAGTTGGGGTAACAGTAGCATGGCAATTATTACTTGGCGATTCCCCCCACAAACATCCAACTATGAAATAATGAAACGCTGAGGAGGTAAAGTGAATCAAAATAAATTTTTTGACTTGTAGTAGATTCATTCCGGATCGAAATCAATATATCCCAGCGTCATAAATTGCATGAAATATCGAATCTACATAATTTATTAAACTTCGACTTTTTTTGTAGAAATAAAACATCAAGTTTTTAAAGAGTTGAGCGATGTCAATTTCGTTGTCCATCGAGGGTATATATAGCAAACTCTGGGATTGCTGGGCGCGCTACAGCGACGGAACCATCATAATACGTTTGAAAGAAAGGATGGTATGATCTCGTAATACTCTTCCCATGGTATTGCAAGAGGAAGGGGCTTTACAACGAAGTAAATCTGTCTTTTAAGACAAGGAGTTAATGTTTAACTACCGATTCGAACAGACTTTGTTGCCCCACCAGAAGTATAGCCGTATGCAAAAGAATTTGCTTGTACGGTTGGACTTAATCAGAATCATGTAATTAGGGTAATGATTCATCAACCCGCTAGTTCGTATTACGACGGACAAGCTGGGGAATGCGTTATGGAAGCAGAAGAAGCATCAAAACTCCGCGATTGCATAACCAAAGTCTATGCCCAAAGAACTGGTAAACCTTTATGGATAATTTCTGAAGACATGGAAAGAGACGTTTTTCCGCCAGCAGAAGAAGCCCAGGATTACGGCGTTGCGGACCCCGTGGCGTTGGAAAACGCGTCAGCCTAAAGATTCGATGGGTAGGAAGTAACTGACACTTACAAAAAAGAAGTGAATTCCTCTTACTCAAATTTTTTCTTCGTAGTTTCACGTTTATTAGCTCAGCCAGCTACAAATCCATCCATTGGGAAAAAAAAGCAAATCTTCGAAGTTTCTTTTAGTGCTTCAAACAAAAGAATCCTGTAAAGATTGATTGTTGGATACCGAGATCTAGAAAGTTTCCCCAAATGGTTGATAATATTTCGAACCGAATAAAATCTCTGCGTCTTTGAACGTGCCAACAAATCAGCAACTTATTAGAAAAGCGAGGCAACGGTTGAAGAGTGGGACGAAATCCCCCGCTCTTCGGGGATGCCCCCAACGGAGAGGTGTGTGTACTAGGGTGTATGTGTGACCTGTTCGGATCGGAAACCTAAGACATTAAGGGGTTGATGTTGTGAGATAATCCCCCGAATGAAATAGGGATAAATCCATAATCCATCTGTTTCGATAAGAAGTGGAAATTCGTGGTTTAAGTCGGTGCAAATCCGATCATTTTGATTTGGGACGACAAAAGCCAATCGGTAATAGTAAAGTTGAGTTATTAAGCGAAGCCAAGCGGGTGATATCAACTTCTATACCTCTTCCGCCAATCCCATTGCGATGGCAATAAATACGGGTCAGCTGTTCCGCCAATCTCCAGCGTAAAATACCGTTACTATACATATGATTTCTTCCGAAACAAATAAGAAATGGAAGTGAGAAAGCCCAGCTTGATGGGATGAGTTAAATATTGGGGATCATGCGACCCGCCAACAGCAATTTCGTTTTCCTTATCTTCGGAAAAGCCTAGGCTCCGGTATATAGGGGGGACCCGGATGCCATAAGAAATTGACCACGGAAACATCGGAATCCGTAGTATCTCCGGTACAACGTACTGCTTACCGACAGGTAGGCAGATGCTGGTGGGGTATCCAACCTGTGCCGGAGTATTTACGGGGGGGAAAGTCGGAGTAGCCAAAGCTGCCGGAATCTCTATTTATCACATCAGATAAAAAGACGGGAATTTGTCACAGCCGACAAAATTCCCGATAGTTATGAAGCAACTACCTGCGACCTTCTAAGAATTGAGAGGCGCGGTATGTCATCGCACATAGTACAACTAAAATCTAAATCTATCTTGGGGATTTTCATCTCTCTAGATGGGGTACGTTTCAGTATGACACAGCTTATCTATTTCTCTAAATTGATATTTCTAAATCGATATCTCTAAATAAGAGATATTGAAACGAAACTATTTGAGGGAGTAGCGGAGCCAAGGAATAAATGGATTTTTCGGACGAAAATATAATTTTCCGCGAGGCTATACTTATAATGACCAGAGTAAAACGGGGATCCATAGCTCGTAGATATCGCAAAAACATTCTCGATTTCGCATCCGGGTTTCGGGGGGCTCATTCGAGATTATTTAGGACAGCGAACCAGCAGGAAAGAAGGGCATTAGCTTGCGCTTATGTAGATAGAAACAACCGAAAGAGAAAATTTCGCCGTCTGTGGATCGCTCGGATTAATGCGGCGGCGCGAAAAAATGGAGTTACGTACAGTTCGATGATTCACAATTTGTTTGGGAATCAAGTTTTTCTGAATCGCAAGACACTCGCGCAAGTAGCTACTCCAGATGCTTACCGTTCCCCTAGGCCCGTACGAGAAATTAATAACGAGAGAGATTGACATGCAGCGGTAAGCCTCTCCGGATTAAACGGAGAGGCCAGAAATAGAGAAATAGAGGACGGGTTAATTTGCGGATCTGTCACAGGGAGAGGAGAAGGAAGAAAAGACAAACGGAAGGACAGACTATCTTATAGACATCAGTTTGATTCGACTTAGAAACATTCAATCACGTTGCTTTCGCAGGAGATTCCTAGTTATCGAATTGAAAAATCCCCCGGAAGTCAATTTTCCAAAATTATCTAATTTTCGTTGTTTGAAAAGGGTAGCAAAGCCAAAATACGGGCTCTCTTTATAGAGATAGCTACCAAACGCTGCTGCTTGGAGGTTAATCTATTCATCCGTCTCGATAGGATTCTTCCCTGCTCACCGACGAATCGACGAAGTAGACTCGTATTTTTGTAATCAATAGCTTCATCGGAGCGAATAGACGGGGAACGTCTACGGAGAGATCGTTTAAATTTATTCGTGATATTTTTTTGTGACTACCAATACAAATTAATATTGATTACTTACCAATTAATCAGAAATATCCTTTACTTCTTTAGTTCTTTGTGATAAGTATGTTTGTGGCAACAGACGCAAAATTTCTTCGATTCCAACCGAGTAGGTGTGTTACGGCGATTCTTACGTGTGGTGTATCGAGAAATACCCGTGGATTTGTCGCTGTCGCCAGCCTCTTTGCAAGTACAAATTGTACATGCCAAAGCAGTGGTTACCCTCGCATCTTTACTTTTGGTCATAAAATCAATTGCATCATAATAAGATAAGGTTTTTTTTTTGAGGGGGGGGGGGGGAGGGTCGCAAGTAGATCCAAATTTGTTTGAGCGGACTACTCGGAAAGTTTTAACAATAAGATTTAAGTTTCAGCTACCCCCCATCAATAACTCGGTTACGCGCTACTCGTCTCGCAAAACGTAAATTTATCCGATTTTTTTGCTTCGTCTGAGCCCTCTGTAGTTAGTTCTTTGGATCAGAAAAACGGAAATAGTAAAGCGTCTGGGAAGAAGCGATTTACCTCTATTAAGGAACCAGCTAGCAAGCCAAACCATATTGCAGCTACGACAGGGGCCGTAGATAGGTATATCTTCACATGTTGCATTAAAAATACTCCTTATTTGTAAAGTTCTATTTATATACCTCCTAGTCTCTATTCCTCTTCTACTTCTTTCCTCTCACTTCCGGAGAACCGATTATTTGGAACTTACAAATCAATTTTTCTGAAGGAAAAGTTGATAACTTCGGAGTACTCGATGTTAGTGGTACTAACAGTGGTACTAACACCCGCGATGTCGATGAAAAGTGGGGAAAAAGAAGGAGTAAGAATTGAACGGAGTGATAAGAGACAACTATCTATCGAAAAATAAATTTTACTTTTACTGGTAGCCGGTATCTACAGCTACCGGTTATAATAAATTAGATGAAGTAGCATTGGATCGATGATACCAGTTGCAAATCGAGACTAGTAGGGATGTAACGCAGCTCGGTAGCGTGTTTGTTTTGGGTACAAAATGTCGCAGGTTCAAATCCCGTCATCCCTATTATTTTCGATCCATGCACCAAGCTTCGAGGCTGGGACTTCTAGTCTCACCAATTTACTGCGGAGGGGAAAAAATCTCTAACTCCTACATCACCCCCAACTTCCTCCTCGCAGAGTGAGGAAGGAAGCTGTGCCGCCTTTTCACTCGGAGAAAAAAGCGACCCCGGAGGTAAAAAGGGGACGTCCTTAGTTCAGTCCGGTAGAACGCGGGTCTCCAAAACCCGATGTCGTAGGTTCGAATCCTACAGGGCGTGCCTACTACCGCTTACCCAAGGATTACTTGATATAACTAATACGTGTCGAATACAAAGTAATTGGAAAATGAAGGCAACAAAATTGTTGTCCCCGAAGCAGCTCCTCATGTATGTTTCTTAGATAAACAAATATTTTCAAACAAATCCTAGAAATGATGAGATAATGGAAAGTAAAAAAAGGATTTCTAGATGAATATTTTTTAACCTTTCTTCTAAATCAACGTCTCGTTTGATGTTTGAGATGCGATAATTTTTAGATTCTATCGAATATCTAGTTGATCGCCGCGTCGATATTGTGGGTATGCAGTTACAAATAATCCAGCTAGGGTTATCGGAATCGAACCCGACACAATTCCCGATAGTGATGCTTCAACCATTCCAGTTTATAGATATTTAATGTAAATACTTACCGAACTTACCAAAGTTGATTTTCGCGCCAACCAAATAGTAATTGGTAAGTGCAATGAATTAGTAGGCGCCAGCGGGGCCCCCTTTTCCGCCCTTCTCCCCCTCCATCTAGATTCTATATGATAATGATAAGTCACAGAATCTGAATCTTGTTCAATCCAACAAATAAAGCTAAGGTCGAAGTTAATACAGACGTCAAAAAGGCGAAGTAGCTTGATAGAGTGAGCATAAATTTGAATACCAAATTATCTGACAGATGGGTTAGTATACGATTTCTCTGAGTAGTTTATCACCCGAACTTACTGAATCAAAGTTGTTTACTCAAATTTGCTAAGTCGGGATTCATTAGTCCCATTTATCGGGGTGATCTGAACCCATCAATTTAGTTTATTTGGTATAATTACGTCTCACTCATTTAATTTATGTCTTACTAGTTCGATTTATGAGGTAGGCAACCACATAGTATCTCTCGATCGTTAATTAATCGCTTAGTAATTGCTAAAGAAGTCTTCCCCTTTTTCGGCAACTGCCCCCATTCCCCTTGGAATGGCTATCTCTTTGGCCTACTAATACGCCCAGGCCTGGTTGAAATCAGTAATTGCCCGGACACGCCGAGATACGAAGGCAGGCTGGAAAACGGAGCAGTGGAGGAGATCCCCGCGCCCGCAAACCGCCGTACGGGTCTGAAGCTGGCCAAGGCTTTCTAGTCGGTTTGGTCTGGGTGTAGGCAACCACCCATCAGAAATTTCGTAAGTATCGAACACCTCACCTGTGAGAAGCGAGTAACCTTGCCGCATCAAAGGCGAGCTAGCTATACTGAACCAGTATATTTCGGATATACCCTGGGTATAAAAGTGACATTCTAATTGGGGTCAGTTCCCGTTCGAAAAGGTTTACTGGTGGATCCTGCATCTTTCATCCCCTTTCTTTTTCGGGAAACAATCCTTCTTAGTATTACAAGATAGATATAGATAGATACGGAGCTGAACATGTCTGGGAATACAGGAGAACGCCCCTTTGCTGACATCATTACTAGTATTTGATACTGGGTCATCCACAGCATTACTATACCCTCCCCGTTTATTGCAGGCTGGCCATCTGTCAGTACAGGTTTAGCTTACGATGTTTTCGGAAGCCCCCGCCCAAACGAATATTTTTCAGAGAGCCGACAAGAAGTTCCCTTGGTAACTGGCCGCTTCGATTCGCTGGAACAGGTCGACGCATTCACCAAATTCTTTTAGGAGAAACCAATGGCTTTAGATAAAACTTATCCGATTTTCACTGTTAGGTGGTTAGCCGTTCACGGCTTAGCTGTCCCTACAGTTTTCTTCTTGGGGTCCATATCAGCTATGCAATTCATTCAAAGATAGTTTTTAGTGAGCTCCGAATTTATGACACAACCGAATCCAAATAAACAGAGTGTAGAATCGAATCGTACAAGCCTTTATCGGGGATTATTACTGATTTTCGTACTTGCCGTTCTATTTTCTAATTATTTCTTTAATTAGAAACTAAAAAGAATTGTCTGAAAGAGATCGAGATCCCAATTATTTGTGACTGTTCATGTCTCGAGTCGGGGCCGGATGATAAAGCCAGGAAAGTACGGGGTAAGGAGGTGGCGCAGATGACAAATACCACTGGAAGGATTCCCTTGTGGTTGGTAGGTACTGTAGCCGGTACACTTGTGATAGGTTCGCTAGGCATATCCTCTTACGGAGCTTACTCGGGGTTGGGGTCGTCTCCTCAATAATAATTGCCGTTTGATCAATAAAATTTTGCCGAATTCTACAAGCAAGCGAAGTCTCCGTTTTTTCTTCCCTTTTTACCTAAAGAAGGAGAAGGAAAAAGCGGTTCAATTCAATATATCTCTATTTAGTTAGATAGAGACAGATTAGTGATATGTTGAATTGTAGTCGATTCGTCGACCGGACGTAGTAATGCTCAGCTTCATTGGTATCATAGCTCCACGACGCATTTCTTGAGTAGACGGATCGATCGATTCTTTTATATCTAAAGAATCGGTCGAGGCTGAATGTGACAACTAGAACGAATAGTTCTTCCTACGACTTTTTTTTTACAATCCTATAATATATACAGATAGAAAATTTGACATCCCGGTTTGGGAGAGGTATTCCAGTCCGGGAGAGAAAGCTGGTTTGATATAATCGGATCAATCAATAGGTTTTCGGGTACTTTAACAAACTAACAAATGAAGTTTTTTTTCTTTACTTCTTTCTAAAAGCAATCTTACCAACTAGTCCTATCCCTATTTGTGGTCTACCTCCCCACCCGACGTTGCATCTTCCGTGCCCCAGTTCAGACTTGATAGAGTCGAACTGGGGAACTGGTCGGTGAAGAAGTCAACCGATTGCGTCGGAGAATCCATGTGGGTGACGTCGACGACGTCGTTGACGCCGCCGACGAAGCCGAAGTCGACGCAATCAACACTCTCCATGCGGCTATCAAACCATTGACTGAAGAAAAAAAAAAGACAGGTGGAGATCTCTTTTTCTACACGCAGTTATCAGTCGGGTTATTTAGCCACGGGAGGGATGGCGAGAAACGGAAAGAGTAGGCAGTCAGAAATTCATTTCTGCCAACTGGACTTTCTCAAACTGTTTCTTCTTAAGCACGAGGAAAATCTGTGCCAAGACAACCGATGCAAAAAAAGCTATGAGACCCTGAATACGCAACGGGTCTTGGAGTACGACTTCAACTTCTCCCTGACCAAATCCACCAACATTGGGGTTATTAGTCAATGGCTGATCGGCCTTGACGAACTCACCTTCCGAAACGATGAGCTCGAGGCCGGGGGGGACGGTATCAGTTGTTTCACGACTCTCGGATGACTCTTCGATAGTGATTTCGTATCCACCTTTTCCTTCTTTACGAACAACCCTCTTTATTTTTCCCGTTACTGAAGCGGTATAGACCGTGTTGTTGCTTCTGCTCCCATCTGGGTAGATTTGTCCCCTCCCCCTATTCCCCCCAACATAAATGGGATATTTCAGGAAATGAGCTTCTTTGTTAGTACCAGGGTCCGGTGAGATAATCGGAAATATGATTTCGCTGTATAATTTGCCCGGCACTGGTCCTACGACGATTACATTTTCTCTCCCGGGACGGTAACTCTGAAACGACAATTTCCCCAATTTCTCTTTCATTTCGGCTGGGATGCGATTAGAAGGAGCCAATCCGAACCCCTCTGGTGGAATGAGGACAGCGCCGACATTCAACCCGCCTTTTTTCCCGTTTGCGAGTACTTATTTTATCTACGTATCATAGGGAATCTTAACAACTGCTTCAAATACAGTATCGGGAAGAACGGATTGCGGGGCCTCAATATCCACAGGTTTCTTGGCTAGGTGACAATTGGCGCACACAATACGCCCCGTAGCTTCTCGGGGATTCTCATAATTCTGTTGCGCAAGAATCGGATATGCATTTGATACAGATGGACAGTTTAATTCACCGAAACCGATCGACACCGCAAGTGACAGAATCCAACACTTCTCCATCCAGTTATTCGTAATTCTTCTTTGCATAGATTGGTGATTAGTCTCAAGTCTTTGTACAAACGGGTCATGTGTCCGCTTGGCAGCAAATAATTTCTTCCTGTTCCAATTCTTTCCTCTTCTATAACCCTTCGATCATTATTAGCAGATGACAAACGAGAGGGGGGGGGGGTGCAAATAACCCAAATGGGTGGACTAGTCTAGCCTGCTAGATGCAAATTCGGAGAAGTGGTTGTCACCCACTCATTGTATGATAAGTTGCTACAATCGAGGGAGATGTGCGACTCAAGTGACGAAAAATCCAATATTTGGATACCGTATCTAAAATAACTGGAAAGGTTGAGACGAGGCGAGAAATTACATATTTATCGGGAATTAGGCCGAAATGTTCGAAGAAGGAGCCTATGACTATTTCCCAACCATGGGGCGAGTGGAATCCTACACATAAATCAGTTAGTGAGGGAATGGAAAACGCTTTCGTCGTGTCATTCAAACTATAAAATGACTCCTGAATCCGGGAATTTGAAACTGCAAGTCTCTTTCGACCCGTTATAAGCAATAAAGCTGGGATGGCAATACTAATTACATCGGTTACTAGCTGCAGCAGTAGCTGAATATTCAGTTCGTTATACATTATTGCCAATTGAGTAGTCTCGTCATATGCATTTGCATCATAATTTTGCAACTGCGTATCCGCCAAATGTTCAGTCGCGTCATCTAACCAGAGCAATGCTTCTACCTCTCGGAGCTGCTTCAGAGCCTTTTCCTCTTGAAGGGGGTTGATAAACACCTGGGTTTGGGTAATGTTCCACCAGCCCCTAATCCAAGACTCTAAAAACCAATTTCTGAAACTGATTGGAATCGTGAGAGGGAGAAGCAGGAAACACCCAACATATTGAAGGGAAACTAATGCTTGGTTTTTAGCTAAGTCGAAATCATTATGTACCAACGCACTTGATTGGTTTGTCAATTCCGCCCCGAACCTGGATAAAGTGCGGGTTACAGACCGAGGCACCAAACTAATTGACTCGTAGGCCGACGGAAAATTTGCTGATTCGTAACTAAATGATTTTTCAATCACTTTTTTGGTAGTTTGGAATGGAAGAAAGTTTACGGAACAACGTGCTCCCTTGGCATCAAACTCATTTGAAGTCGCTTCAATCCAAGCTAATTTCCTACTTATTTCTTCCACACCATCCAACTTGTAAAAGACACATCCTTTTGCGGGAGGAAAATCATTCTCCAGTTTATCTTCTGAGAAACTAACTTTTTTCCTTCGTCTACTGATTGTTTCGCCATTCGTGTAACAACTTTGGCGAGATTTTAAAGATATATCTTGGAGAAGCGAAGTATCTGGAAGGTTCGGCGAAGACGTATTCAAACAATTTTCTGTCAAAAACTTTTTTGCGCAATGGCACCCAATTGGAAACAATCCCAGTAGCTTTGTCCCGAAAATGAGTCTCAGGTCTTTTTGCATTCCCAAAATAGATAAGCTAAATCTGTGCTCTAAGAGACTGCAATATATTAGATATCTAGATTTATTGGATGCCGTGTTTGTGGGCGCTGTCGTGGCCCGCGGCAACTCCTCCGGTGTTGGGGGGGATAATTCCATTCGCACGAGAAGCGGGGAGTCGTTTATCAGGGGCTGTAGTTGCTTACTAGCCTCATAAGCTCTATCCGGGGAACGTTGTGGAGTACTAAAAAGCTGTCGAAGAATTCTTCGCTTCCAGTGATGTAATCGCATATATTAACTGTAACTATCTATCAATCGGGAGGAGGAAATAAGCGAAGTACGAGACTAATCAGATAAATTCTTGTAATTAGGATATCCCTTCTTTGCTTCGGACCCCCCCCCCCGAACTTTCTCTTTTCGTAGCTCCCTCCACTCCAGTAGGCTTGCATTTCTTTGCAAATCATCCGGTTCTGAAATTCGATAAATTTTAAAAACCTTCAATCGATACGCGCGGGAAACGAGCGGGTTCGGCGGCTTTTTCTTCCATATCTCCTAGGGCTAAACCTTCACCGATCCTAGTTAGTGGGATATTTCGCCGACCCCTGACTTTCAGGTAGAGAATCCGACGTGGATAAAAGCCTCCCCTACTTTCTAATCCAACCGCTTCCACATCTTTTAGTACAAGTCGAATGTGGATGCGACGATTCTTTCCGGGAAAGCCCCACCGAAAGATGGAAGAAAACCCTTCTCGCTTATCAAACAAGTTGTATCCGCCCCCCACGTTCCGAAATGCAGTACACCACAGATACAGCCCGAGAAAGAGGCCTGCAATCCCGTAAAAACACATTACAACACCCTGTGGGATAAAAACAATGTGTTCGGATGAAAGTCCGGGGATCAGATCTTTCCCGACGCAGCTAGAGAATCCCACTGGTAGAAAACCTGTTGCGCCGCAGACAAGGATACAGGCCCAACATGAATTTGCAAATGTACGGGAGCCTTTTATGAAATCTACTTGGATCCATTTGGAGCGGCAATTCATTACTATTTCCTCACAGATTGCATAATAGATGGATTAGCCATTTTGTCATCAATTTTGCTTCCCCCCATTTCCTTATTCAGTCCATCACTTCCGCTTGTTTGCGACTTATTCGCGTTTAATAACGAAGTGCAAAAATGGGGTTCAAGTATAGCATATGGGATGGGGTAGTTATCTACATGTATCTCACCCTAAGAACAAATAATCAATCTATATCTCATTTCTGTATGAAATGAAAATGAGACATAGATTGATTGGAGTAGCATCCTTTCCCGAGCTTGTTGGGACGGGGATAACCACCAAGAAAGAGGGAATTCATCTTGATTAAGTATTAGCTGAGACTAGACTTCGAATTCAATTGGTATCAGGAAGTCACCGAGCGGTTTGCTCCGTCTCCAGAAAATGGGAAGGGAATTATAGGATTTCATCCCGCTCCACATATAGAAATGAAATAGCCATTGCAACTGCTGGAAACACCAAACCGACTAGGGGTACGAAAATAGAGGGTAGATAAGATGCTGCCATGATAAAATTACCTCAACTACAATAAAGAAAAGAAGAAATTTATTTATACAACGATATATCTCTGTTTCACTCTTCTTTCTAATATATAATGATATTCCCTTTGTTTCAGAAAGAAAAGGGGTTTACAGGCTTCCAGTAAAATAATCTAATTTGGATTTTTCATTTTTTGGGGTTTATCGGGGAGGGAACGAGTACGCCGACACCAAAAAATCCGAGAAATTTTTCATTACAAAAAAGAAACGGAAATAACGATTGTTTTCCCGTTTATTGGTGAAGAGGTAAGATGTGGCTGATTTAGAAATACGGGAAATAAAATTCGGAACGAATTCAATTTCTTTTACAAGGAGCTAATGAATAAAGCTCAGGTATTTCGCCCAAAACACCCTTCGAGAGATTACGTGGAACGATCGAATCGAGTAGCCCATTATCAAATAAAGACTCAGCTGCTTGAAAGCCATCAGGTATCTTTTGACGCGATGTTTGTTCAATTACCCTTTTACCGGCGAATGCTATATACGCTTTGGATTCGGCAATAATTATATCCCCCAACATGCCAAAACTGGCAGTGACACCCCCTGTGGTTGGATAGGTAAGAATCGATATATGAAGTAATTTTTTTTGAACTTGATGAATTTGTAAGACGGACGAAATTTTAGCCATTTGCATCAAGCTCAACGTTCCTTCCTGCGTACGCGCTCCCCCGGAAGCACAAATTAAGACCAACGGCGAAGATTTGTCCGTGGCATATTCGATTAAGCGAGTAATCTTTTCACCTACGACAGAACCCATGCTGCCCCCCATGAAGTGGAAGTCCATAACACCAAGTGCGATAAGTGTTCCATTTAGATATCCTATACCTGTTTGAACGGCGTCGGTTAAACCCGTTTTTTCTTGAGAAACAGCTACACGATTCTGGTGGGAATCCTCGTCGGAAAAATCTAAAACATCTTTTGCAGTCATGTCTTCATCCATGGGAATCCATGTGTTGCGATCGATCGAAAGTTCGATCCTTTCCATACTATTCATTGAAAGATGATAACCGCGTTCTTCACAAACACTTTTATTCTGTTTCAAAAATTTAGCATGAAGCATATTTCCGCAGTTATCGCATCGAGCCCGTAATCCTCTATTCGTGTTAACACTTATCCGCTTCTCTCTTTCTTTTTCAGTTGAGATAGAGCCTCTCGTAGCTTCCTCGGGGAAAGCTCCAATCAATCCACCAAATTTGCGCTTATCTTCAAACCAATTTATTACAGACGTAAAAATCTCCTCATCTGTTGTTTCCCCTTAGCCCGTGGAAAAAATAAATTTTAAATAGATTTTCTATGATATGACGAATTTCTCCTCCAATTGAAGTAGGTATCAACAAATCGGTACCAAATCCAAGTTCATTGACCCAATAAATAATTGGCAATTGACTAGTTATCTATCAAATCAATCATATTGTAGGTATTCAATTTCTATTATCCAACGAAACAAGCGAAGCTATATGCTGTGAAACTCAGCATGGTAGAGGTGTTTCTAATAAAGTGTTGAGTTTAACTTCAGACTACTCGTTCGTATCTCGTAATTTTGCAATACGAGTTGGTAGGGATTCGAACCCTCGGATTCACATTTCGAGACTATGTGCTTTTCAGTTTCCGTCATTGATTAACCAACTTTAATACGTATCGCGTATTGGGAGTATGGGGAAAATTAACTACTTCCCGATACTCCTAATATGTCTGACAACTGTTGCGGAACGGATACCAGTAGTAAATAGCTACGGAGATCCGAATCTATTTACAACGTATCAATTGTTTCGAATTCAAATTTGATTGCTTTCCATATCTCGCATGCGGCAGCCAATTCCGGACTCCACTTACAAGCTTCGCGGATAATTTCATTACCTTCACGAGCGAGATCGCGACCCTCATTACGGGCCTGTACGCAAGCTTCTAATGCGACTCGGTTGGCTACCGCACCGGGTGCATTTCCCCAAGGATGTCCCAAGGTTCCTCCACCGAACTGTAAGACAGAGTCGTCCCCAAAGATTTCGGTTAGAGCGGGCATGTGCCAGACGTGGATACCCCCCGAAGCTACGGGGAGTACACCCGGCATAGATACCCAATCTTGCGTGAAATAGATACCACGGCTACGATCTTTCTCGATATAGTCGTCGCGAAGTAAATCGACGAAACCCAAAGTGACTTCTCGTTCCCCTTCTAGTTTGCCGACTACAGTTCCGGCGTGTATATGATCCCCACCGGACATGCGTAATGCTTTGGCCAATACGCGGAAATGTATACCGTGATTTCGTTGTCTATCGATCACGGCATGCATCGCACGGTGAATATGAAGAAGCAGTCCATTGTCTCGGCAGTAAAAAGCTAAGCTGGTATTTGCGGTAAACCCTCCGGTCAGGTAGTCATGCATGACTATTGGTGCACCCAACTCCCTAGCAAAAACAGCTCTCTTCAACATTTCTTCACACGTACCTGCAGTAGCATTTAGGTAATGCCCCTTGATTTCGCCCGTTTCAGCCTGGGATTTGAAAAGAGCTTCTGCTACGAATAAGAAGCGATCTCTCCAACGCATGAATGGCTGGGAATTTACGTTTTCATCATCTTTCGTAAAATCAAGTCCACCACGAAGGCATTCATAGACGGCTCTACCATAATTTTTAGCAGACAGACCTAATTTTGGCTTGATTGTACATCCCAATAAGGGACGTCCATATTTGTTCAGTTTATCCCTTTCGACCTGAATGCCATGAGGCGGTCCAATGAAAGTTTTGGAATAAGCAGGGGGAATTCGGAGGTCTTCCAAGCGTAGGGCGCGTAGAGCCTTAAATCCGAAAACATTACCTACAATGGAGGTGAACAAATTGGTGACAGAACCTTCTTCGAATAGATCCAAAGGATAAGCTACATACGCAATATACTGGTTTTCTTCTCCAGCGACGGGTTCAATGTCGTAGCATCGGCCCTTGTAACGGTCAAGACTGGTCAACCCATCTGTCCATACAGTGGTCCACGTACCCGTAGAGGATTCCGCAGCTACCGCAGCTCCGGCTTCCTCAGCTGGTACTCCGGGCTGTGGGGTCATTCGGAAGGCTGCTAAGATATCGGTATCTTTGGTCTTGTATTCGGGGGTGTAATAGGTCAGTCGGTAATCTTTGACACCAGCTTTGAATCCAACACCTGCCTTAGTCTCCGTTTGTGGTGACATGGGTTTGTTCCTCCCTATGACTAAATTAGTAAATCTTGCAAAGATGAGATCTGCTCGGCATAGGTAGAGTATTTCGATGTGAAACGCGAAGTGGATATAGTTCAACCCGCGCATGATACTTATACCTGTCAAAACTCCATTTCAAGCATGGAACATTATCATTTTATACCGCGTCTCACGCGGGGTGCAACTAATCAATCCGTTTTCTTACAGAAACTGCTTAAGAAGCAACATTCTGCCTCATCCCAATACATTGACTCGGGAATCTCTTCGTGGTTAGACTGGTCGGTAGAATACGAACTAAATAATTGCCAATCTCTCGCGTTTAATGGTCAATCTCGTTTGAAAGAGAGGAGAACGCGTACCCCAATAATGAAGATTCAATGAATAGAGCGCAGATTTCATCAGTCTCTCGATCGTATACAAAACGAAGGAGAAGTTTGCTTCATCTGCGGTTCGGTTTACCCCCCCCCCCCCTCCTATTTCATTTATCTATAGCTACATCTGCAAAACGAATTTAAATAAAGGGGAGTGAGTGGGAGGGGGGCGATTAACTCCTTTCTTCCCATCGACCACTCAACGATGAAATACCATATATTTCTATCGATTCAGTAATCAAATAAAGATAATACACCGAAATAGTATAGTTACGAAAACCAGTTCTCTCTCTTTCGAAATTTCTGAATTGGTGGAAAGAAACGTGGGCTATATCACTCAGATCATTGGACCAGTGTCGGATGTGGCTTCCTCGCCGGGGAAAATGCCCAATATCTACAACTCACTAATAGTCAGGGGACAAAATCCAGCAGGTCAAGAGATTAATGTTACTTGTGAGGTCCAACAATTATTAGGTAATAATGAAGTGAGAGCTGTAGCTATGAGTGCCACAGACGGTTTGACGAGAGGTATGGGTGCTGTTGATACGGGAGCCCCCCTTAGTGTTCCCGTTGGTGAAACTACTCTCGGACGAATATCCAATGTCCTTGGCGAACCCGTAGATAATTTGGGTCCCGTACAAGGTAGTACGACATTTCCGATTCACAGGTCCGCCCCGGCATTTACCCAGTTGGATACCAAATTATCGATTTTTGAAACGGGTATAAAGGTTGCGGATCTCTTGGCTCCGTATCGGAGAGGCGGAAAAATCGGGTTATTTGGTGGGGCTGGAGTTGGAAAGACGGTTCTTATTACGGAATCAATCAATAATATTGCGAAAGCTCATGGAGGTGTATCCGTATCTGGCGGGGTAGGAGAACGTACACGTGAAGGTAATGACCTTTACATGGAAATGAAAGAGTCAAAAGTTACTAATGAACAAAATATTTCGGAATCAAAGGTGGCTCTGGTTTATGGTCAGATGAATGAACCACCGGGAGCTCGTATGAGAGTTGGCTCAACTGCTCCAACAATGGCGGAATACTTTCGAGATGTTAACAAGCAAGATGTACTCCTATTTATTGACAATATTTTCCGCTTTGTCCAGGCGGGATCGGAGGTCTCGGCGCTACTGGGTAGGATGCCTTCCGCCGTGGGTTATCAACCGACCCTTGGTACAGAAATGGGATCATTGCAGGAGAGAATTACTTCCACCAAGGAGGGATCAATAACTTCCATTCAAGCTGTTTACGTACCTGCCGATGATTTGACTGACCCGGCTCCCGCCACGACATCTGCACACCTAGACGCCACTACCGTGCTTTCGAGGGGATTAGCGGCGAAAGGTATTTATCCAGCCGTAGACCCGCTGGATTCGACCTCGACTATGTTACAGCCTTGGATTGTGGGTGAGGAGCATTACGACACGGCACAGGGAGTTAAGCAAACTTTGCAACGTTACAAGGAACTTCAAGATATTATAGCTATTCTCGGACTAGACGAGTTATCCGAGGAAGATCGCCTGACGGTAGCTAGGGCTCGGAAAATAGAACGTCTCTCATCGCAACCCTTCTTCGTGGCAGAAGTTTTCACCGGCTCCCCGGGTAAGTACGTCAGTTTATCAGAAACCATTAAGGGATTTCAAATGATTCTTCCTGGAGAGTTAGATAATCTCCCCGAACAAGCTTTTTACTTAGCTGGCAATACCGACGAAGCCACTGCGAAAGCTGCGGCTTTACAAGCGGAGGGTCAGTAAAAGAGATGGTATTGAATCTTCGCGTAATGGCCCCTAATCGAATAGTTTGGAATTCCGAGGTTTGGGAAATCGCTTCATCCACCAATAGTGGTCAGGTTGGTATACTACCCAATCATGCGCCGCTTCTTACAGCTTCGGATATGGGAGTTTCGAAAATACGTCACGATGGGCAGTGGTCTTCAATGGCGCTGATGGGCGGCTTCGCCATGGTAGATAACAATCGGGTAACAATATTAGTTAACGAAGCGGAAAGAGCTACCGAAATCGATCCCGACGAAGCTCGAAGAACTTTCCAGATGGCTCAGGCTGACTCAGCTAAGGCAGAAGGCAAGAAAAGAGTAATAGAAGCCAACTCAGCTTTTAAAAGAGCGAAGGCCAGACTAGAAGCTTCAACTGCGGCTTGACGCGTCTTCTCTGAGCCCAGAAGCACTAAGTGATTCGGTAGTCCTATGATAATACTATCGTGCTACGCGCAAAAACCTCTGATGTGTCTCATATGCAGTAAAACTTATTAGATACCAATTTAATCATCACGGTATCTAGTAAGTGTTACCTACTATTGGATTCGAACCAATGACTCTCGCCGTATGAAAGCGATACTCTAACCGCTGAGTCAAGTAGGCTGCCATCAATTTGTTTCACGTCACTTTTTATACCTCCACCTATCGAGGTGCGTGACTCATATATAGATATGTCTATTATACCCGAAGGAATAGCTAGACACAACAGCATGTTTCATCACTTGAGAAATATTCGATCCCATATATATATATATATATATATCGCTTTTTTCAAACCGATTCGTTGACTTGACAGAAATTAATTGATACCGATGAAGTTATTTCATATATGATCAAATGGATCAAGGGCTATAGCTCAGCGGTAGAGCGCTTCGTTTACACGTGCGCCGATGTCTCTTCCTCGCGAGATTTGTCGAAACCCAACGATTCGTGTGAAACTCCGCATGATAGTTTTTTGTTTCACTTGAAGCGGAGAATACGGAAGAAACCAGTAGCATGACAGATGGGTTGACCAAAACAAAATAAGTCAACCCCCAAAAGTTGATATGGTGGGTAGGTGGTTTATCCGACGCCGGAAGTGATGGGGGCGGCGCGAGTACCCCGGGCGAGATCTCTTCTTTGTCTCACGAACTTTCGGGTAGAGAAAGTGTTGCACACCGCTTCCAAGCGACAGAGAATATTTGATATCGCGAGGTGGACCTGTGTCCCTAGAGGCAAACCTGCGTCAACGCGGCGTTAGTGACCTTCTCAAGATACTTCGGGATTGCTTGATTTACTTCTTCTTTCCCCATGTAGTTCCTTAAAAAGGATTTTTGGGGGAAAAGGGGTTGGTGCATCAGCAATTGGCTGTTTTTGCTGACTAAATTGGGGAGCAGCTGGTGGGAGAGCCCTATACCGTAAAAGCGGCATGTTGGGTTTGCCACGCAGTTCGAGAACGTTTCTCCACATTCCGATCCGCATGACCGGGAGTGTCTACGGCTTGAATCCGTATAGTCCTAACTCGAAGAAAAAGGAGTGGGAGGTCGTTGGCACACCGTATGTCTACCCAATCAATCCAAGTTGTCTATTTAAATGACTATATTATCACATCTAAATTATTAAGCTTTTCTCTTTCTAGTGATATATATATATATATGTCAGTTCTTTGATGCAGTTAATCACTAACTGAATCGGAGAGATGTGCAGGCAATCTGTTGAAAGTTACGAATCACCCGATTTTTCTGCTAGAAATCCGACATTGCCATTCTCGGAAATAGAAAGCTAACACCTCTCTCCACTTCTCATTATCGATGGGGTAACTACCAGTATAGTCAAACTAAAAATTTAATTCACTTCCCCAAGGGAGTTATACGTGCCAAACCCGTTGCAGTATAGCAAGACGATGGTTATTTACCAACCCAGATGTCGACACCTTTTCGTTTAGCTCCAGGTTTATCAACTAAATTAAGAAATTGAGGCGAAAGGGGTATGCAAATGTTTCTGCTCCACCAATATGACTCCTTCTGGATTTTTCTGCTAGTATCTATATCTATTCCCTACTTAGCTTTTTCGATTCCCGGATTTATTGCTCCCACTCGGGAAGGACCAGAGAAGTTAACGAGTTACGAGTCGGGGATTGAGCCGAAGGGGGATACTTGGATTCGATTTCAGATACGTTATTACATGTTTGCTTTGGTTTTCGCGGTCTCCGACGTCGAAACCGTATTTCTCCATCCCTGGGCTGTTTCTTTCAGGGAATTGGGACTATTTGCTTTCATCGAAGTGATCATTTTCATCTTTATATTAGTAGTTGGTTTGGTTCACGCATGGCGAAAAGGAGCATCGGAATGGCGTCAACTTCCGAATATTCGGGTGAAAGCGGCAGAGAGAGAGTCGAACCCCGCGGTGTAGATATCCCCCTCAATTCGGTGGAGCCTCCCCTCCCCGAATGGGGTGTGTCAAATTCAATTTTTTTAGCTAATATGAGTGATTTCTCCAACTGGTCCAGACTTTCCAGTTTGTGGCCACTTCTATACGGCACCAGCTGCTGCTTCACCGAATTTGCCTCCCTAATTGGTTCACGATTTGATTTTGACCGATACGGTCTAGTACCCAGATCCAGTCCTAGGCAGGCAGACCTAGTTGTTACCGCTGGCACTGTAACCATGAAGATGGCCCCGTCCCTCGTAAGACTCTACGAGCAAATGCCTGATCCGAAGTATGTAATCGCTATGGGAGCTTGCACCATTACAGGGGGCATGTTTAGCACAGATTCCTACAGCACCGTCCGCGGGGTAGACAAATCAATTCCCGTTGATATCTATTTGCCGGGTTGCCCACCCAAACCTGAAGCTATTATTGATGCCGTAACAAAACTCCGTAAGAAAATTGCTAGAGGAAGTTTCATAGATCGGGCTTCCCGTCCCACCCGAACGAAATACCCCAACCTAAATCATCGATTTCGCTTTGTACCTAGCATTCATATAGGTGAATACAATCAAGAATTAACTAATTGTGACACAAAGCTCTTATCAAATACTTTCTCGGAAAACTTTCAAAAGCTTGGAGATAGGCCTGAGAAATAAGTATCAGAAGTAGGCGAATAACTAGATTTTATTTCATACCTGGATAAAAAGGGAGAGGTATCAACCAATATGAACACTATCGATAGGGATAAGTTCAATATCGAGACGCGGGGTCGATTATCCGCTTGGTCAACCAAACATAAGTTTTCCCACCGACCTTTGGGTTATGATTACAGGGGTGTCGAGACTTTGCAAGTCAAGTCGGAGGAGTGGTTGTCTGTAGCTGTCGCCCCATATGCTTACGGCTTCAATTACCTGCGCTCCCAATGCGCTTACGACTCGGCACCGGGAGGGTCTTTAGTCAGTGTATACCACCTGACACAGATGCGAGATCAGCCAGATCAACCCGAGGAAGTGTGTACAAAAATCTTTGTTCCAAGAAAAGACCCTAGAATACCTTCGGTTTACTGGGTTTGGAAAAGCTCAGATCTCCAGGAACGTGAATCCTATGACATGTTGGGAATAATCCATCAGGGTCATCCGCACCTTAGGCGTATACTGATGCCTGAAAGTTGGGTAGGGTGGCCTCTACGCAAAGATTACGTCGTACCCAATTTCTACGAGTTACAGGATGCCTATTAATTCGTACGGGGGTGAAAGAAAAAATAGGTCTCGTCTGAAAACTTACTTCCCGACCGTCGGGATACCGTTACCATCTAATCCTTACCAAAACTGTTTACGGTTACCAAGCTCTCGAGTAACCCACCCAGTTTTCAAGATACTTCCTGGTTTTTGGTTAGCTCCTTCAGGGCTGGTTGATTTTCTGCAATACCAGAACTGGTTTGGCTTATCTCACAAACCATTTGGATGCCAAGAACCAGATTTGAACTGGTGACACGAGGATTTTCAGTCCTCTGCTCTACCGACTGAGCTATCTCGGCCGATTCATTTACGGATAAAACTCAACTAGAAATCGGTGAAGTTTATTTTTCAACTCCAGCTTCTTGCCTAGTCAAACCGTTGATCTCGCCTTCGTCGACCTGTTTAACACAATATCGCTTCCAGTAAATAAAGTCTGGAGGGGGAGGGGGCTCGACTGAGCCATTCACGTATATTAAAAGCCTGAATGGCTCACCTGCAAAGTGTTTCGGAAAGACCAAAGAAAATAAAATTGAAGTGGCTTCCGTATTTTGCTTCCGAACAAATTGTGTGAATCCGAACAATCTGAAATGGGTTAATTGAAGTGTCTCGTTGGGGATAGAGGGAGTCGAACCCTCACGGTCGAAACCAACGGATTTTCGTTCTACTGCAACTTGCGCCGCTATTTCTTATCTCATCAAGTGTGTAGAATGGGACTCTACCTCCATTCACGAAAGTATCATTTTCTGCTACCGGCTCGCTTGTTGAATAATTTTCATCGGAATGGAGTGGGATCCCGCAACAGGTAAGAGAAGAATATGCAGACTGGCAGTAGTAGAAGGAGTCTACTTAGTGTTGCATTACCAAGTACGAACAGAATTTCGTGAATGAATGCTGGGCCCAAACCGAGGGGTCCGCGTCCGAATAAGAAAAGAATTAAAATTTTATTTCCTTACCAGGTTTCAGTCTTATACTTCTACATCTTATCTCATGCAGTTAACCACGCAAAAAAGTTAGATATTCAGTTATTTTGAGAACTAGTAACTAACAGACTGCTCGTTGGAATGGCCCCCGTCGAGTCTCTGCACCTATCTCGCCTCATCGCCCGAAATTCATCCGAATAATACAAGATTTGGCTCAGGATTGCCCGATAAATGGTCCCAGGTTCCCCTGAATCTGGGGACTGCCACTTGATACGTCTCCATACCCAGGCTCAATCTGGTTGAGTCCGCTGCGTCTACCATTCCGCCATATCCCCACCCTTTAGGCCCCAACGAACTGACGAGAAGAGATAGATAACCACAGATATGTGTCTGAAAACTTTTGGCGTGCTTACACCTACTAATCCGCCTACCCCAGGCGGACTCCATTTTGTCCACCCCTAATTTGAAATAGTCCAGAACCGTGACATAATTTGTCTACACAATTTCTTTGGTTTAGTAGGCTTCTAACTAATAGGAAAAAGGAGACGAATTTGTTTCATTATCTCGCACTTCAAGTAAAAAAATGCATGTAATTCAACTTGTCGACGACGAGTTAATTGCTTCTCAAAAGTTGAGTTTCTATTATAGAAGTATATATGAATGCACTACTTGAAGCAATATATTATATTCGCCAATCAGTTTGATTTTTTTTTTGATGAAATTTTTATGTAAATGGATATGCTATAACGTCTTTATTTGGCATTACGAATCGCTGGCAGTTTTCGTCTACCCCCCCCCCCCCCCACCTCCTCCTGAACTGTTGATAACAAATTGAATATTTATTAGTCACTATTCATATGTTATGATTGTCACAGATATCAATCCTGACTGACTTCTATTTCCTTCGCCAGCAGTAGTAGGTGGTATCTCCGTGCTGATCCCATAAGTTTATTCTCCAACTATAAAACGTTTACAGAAAAGGAGTTTTCACGTCTCGCTACCGAGGACCTCGCTTGAAAATGATACGTCGCCTAAAGAATTTACCGGGGCTTACGGGTGGGGGTAAAACACCCAACTTGGGAGAATTTCGAGTTGCTACCGATCAATCAGCTTCAAGAAAAATTTCTCAATTCTGTGTGCGTTTGGAGGCCAAACAAAGACTACGTTTCAATTACGGATTAACAGAACGACAATTACTGAAATACGTACGTATCGCTAGAGGAACTAGGGGTTCAACGGGCCAAGTACCGCTGCAATTACTTGAGATGCGTCTGGATAATGTTATTTTTAACTTAGGTATGGCTTCCACGATTCCTGCCGCTAGACAGTTAGTTAATCACAGACATATTTTAGTGAACAATCGTATTGTAGATATACCAAGCTACCGCTGCAAGCCGAAAGATATTATCACTGTTCGAAATCGACCAACTTCCTGTAATGCGCTGAAGGGTGAGTCTCCCGCGGGGGACAAAATACCGGATCACTTGACCGCTTCTCTGTCGGAAGGGAACAGGCCTACAGGGTTGGTGAATCGCGTTGCCAATCGAGAATCCGTCAATTTGAATATAAATGAATTGTTAGTTGTTGAGTATTACTCCCGCAAAGCTTAATGATCATTTACTGAATCAAAAATTTAATCGAGTAATTTGGAGGTCTCTACAATGGAAACCCAGGCAAAGGACTTGGGATGATAGAATTCAAGAAGCAGATTACTCGGAAAAGAAAATAACGAAAGTTTCTTGGTCTGGCTTGTTACTTCTTCTGAGCAGAAATTAACTTAGAATTTTTTGCCTTATAGATAAATACTCTGGTTTTGGGCAATTTAATTCGGTACGCGGTGAATTATCCGAATCACCGGTCCACGTCACTTCAACGAAATTCCTAATCAGCCAAAGTATTACCAACTCTTACTGCTTCTATTGAGACGGTCCTTTAGCTTTTTTTCGGACAGCTTGATTCGAAACCCGGACTCCAGACTCCAGCCTGTCTTTTCCGAATCGGCTATTTAGCTAGATTTCGATAAAGAAGAGAAGAAAGATAGCCTTGGAGAGGTAAAAATAGAGAAAGGAAAGGGAGGGATTCGAACCCTCGGTAGCTAGAAATCTACTTAGCATTTCCGGTGCTACGCCTTAAACCGCTCGGCCACCCTTCCTGGGGTTCATCAATTAAGTTATTCGACATATTTTAGGGATTTAGGTAGTAAAATGACAAGTGACTTGCGAGTAGTAGTTGGGAACAATTTCTTTTCCGAAATACAAATCAGACAGGGGTAAAATATTCAACGCGACTTGGCACTTTACTAATTTTCCCTTCCATATTATCGGCTAAGCATACCTTTCCTTTTGCAACCTCAATTGATGTACTAATAATAGGTGGAGTGCAAAAGAAAAACAAGGAGTCGAAATTGATTACGCCTAGATCTCAGAGAAATGACAACTTTATCGACAAAACTTTCACAATTCTAGCGGATATTTTGTTGCAAATCTTACCCACCACTAAGAGAGAGAGGGAAGCTTCTACATACCACAGGGATGGTGCGATTCGATAAGGCAAGCAATTTACCATTACTCAGTAGAAGTTGAATAAATTACAGCTTCGATAAGCCCACATTTCCCAGAGGTGTGTTTCGATTGCCAAACAAACCCTTCGGTCGCGTATCCACGATTGATGCAGCCTCGGAAGCTACGGCTCCCACTTCCCACGGATTTCGGTATCAAGCAAGCAGGAGGTTAAACCCATAAATTGATGTGTAATACGTGGTAATTTCATGAGTAAGCACAGGGAGGGGGCGGGCACCACGTGAAGGAATCGGCAATACAAAATCTCCGTCAATTTTTAGTTTCGACAGATATCGCCTGCTCTCGGTAACTTCGAAGTCGCGGTAACGGCCAGTAGCGATTGGGGCAACAAACATCCATCCCGTTTGCAGCTTGGATACCCTTAAAATCATCGGAGATTGCTGAAGTGAATAACCCCTCGAAAAACGAAACGTTGGGAACGAATAAATTGACAAGGGATTCGTTGTTACTGCTGTTGCCACGAGGGAATGACGCAACCGCCTCAAAAAAATTCTTTGCGAGAAGGATGGTTAGATACCAGCTTCATGAAACACTAACCCCCGCTTGGTTTCAATTTGGGAGTAAAAATAATTAGGTCACTTGGAATGCTATTTTTTACCCGCGAATCGAGCGGGAGGAGCCGTATGAGTTGGGAACCTCATGTGCGGTTTCGAAGCGGGGCTTATTTGTATAAGCAACCGTAACGGATGTCGGCCCAATCCGAAGGAGAATATGCAGAAGCTTTATGAAGCTACTACAAAGCCATGCGTTTGGAGGTTGATTCCTATGACCGAAGTTACATACCTCATAATATAGGCCTCACTCATACAAGCAATGGAAAACATGCAAGAGCTTTGGAATACTACTTTCAAGCACCGGAGCGGAATTCTTCTCCGCCACAAGCTTTTAATAATATGGCTGTGATCTGTCACCACGTGCGACTACCTGCGCTTCAGGATTCTCCGGTTTATAAATACTCAACCAATGAAAAGGGCTTCCCCCAAGCATACTTCCGAACGGGAGCTGCCTCGAGCTGCGGGATTCGGCCTCTTTCGAAGCAATCCAGGTTTGGAGGAGGAAGGTAGCCTAACTGTCTCATGGATAACTGACTGAATCGAAGAATAAAGCACCGCAAAGATTCGTCATTGAAAATCTGGGTCGATACGATGAGATTGGTCCATCAAAAAAGTTATACAATTTTTCTCTGTAGTAGAGATGATTGGGAAAGAATAAGTGGCGGACCACGGTGTAGTATCAAATCCTAAAGGAAGAAATTTTCCAATCAAAAAAAATCCAAGTCGAGATGGGGTAGTTAGTGCCAAAAGAGGTTATTACTCCTTTCCTCTTGTTCTTTTAACTGGGAGTACGGAAAAAATTTTATTCGAGACGGATGAAATCAGAAACCTGACTATTCTTAGTTCCTCCGAAGTTTGAAAGTAATCCCTATTTCTTTGTTAGGGGACAGAAAACCAGTAACGGAGTTGTCTGAGCCGTATGAGGTGGGAAACCCCCGAGTTCGGTTCTAAAGGAGGGGGTTTGAAAATAATCACCCATTCTGATCGAGGGGAACAGGCCATTCACCAAGGAAATTTAGAGATTTCGGAGGCTTGGTTTGATCAAGCTGCTGAGTATTGGAAACAGGCAGTAGCACCTTCCCCCGGTAATTACATTGAAGCACAGAATCGGTTAAAAATTACGGGACGCTCTTCTTTGTTTAACTAATCCGTGGGGGGAGGCGGAGCGACATGAAACAGAAAGGTTAACAAATGGAGTTGATAGATAGAGGTTCCTGCTTGCTCGACATCGACTTCGCCACCCCTCTCCCTACCGAACGGATGATCAATCCTATCAAGTCCATTAGGCACTATTGGGTCGTGTAATAATACCATCAAACGCCTACCCCGCATAACTTCTTTATAGCAGTTGCTCGAGTTTCAAACTCAAGGGAAAAGGGAATAGATTACTACATGCTGGTAAAAACTCTAGTTCTTAGAAGTTTCGTATCTTCCGTTGGTAGGTTGTTGCTATCCCCTGTCCGAAGAGAGGAGAGTCCCGATGACTATTCGTTCGCCAGAACCAGAAGTCAAGATTATGGTGGAGAAGGATCCCGTGAAAACCTCTTTTGAGAGATGGGCCCAACCCGGACATTTCTCGAGAAATTTGGCTAAGGGTCCCAGTACCACCACATGGATTTGGAACCTACACGCCGATGCCCACGACTTCGATAGCCATACCAATGATTTGGAGGATATATCCCGTAAAATATTTGGTGCTCATTTTGGTCAGCTAGCCATTATTTTCATTCGGTTGAGTGGCATGTACTTTCACGGGGCCCGTTTTTCCAATTATGAGGCGTGGCTGAATGATCCCACTCATGTGAAACCTAGTGCCCAGGTTGTTTGGCCAATAGTGGGTCAAGAAATACTTAATGGAGATGTGGGTGGAGGGTTCCAGGGTGTGCAGATAACGTCGGGGTTTTTCCAACTTTGGCGAGCTTCCGGAATAACTAGTGAGTTACAGCTCTATTGCACAGCTGTGGGTGCTTTAATTTTTGCCGGATTAATGTTTTTTGCCGGTTGGTTTCACTACCACAAAGCTGCCCCAAAACTAGCTTGGTTCCAGAACGTTGAATCAATGCTAAATCACCATTTGGCGGGTCTATTGGGGTTGGGATCTCTAGGGTGGGCGGGACATCAGATACATGTTTCACTACCAATTAACCAACTATTAGATGCAGGAGTTGACCCCAAAGAAATACCCCTTCCTCACGAATTCATTCTTAATCGTGATCTTCTAGCTCAGGCGTATCCGAGTTTTGCGAAAGGACTGATCCCGTTTTTTACTCTTGACTGGTCAGAATATTCAGATTCTTCGACTTTCCGCGGAGGGTTGAACCCAGTGACGGGGGGTTTGTGGCTGACTGATGCCGCACATCACCACTTAGCTATTGCCGTCCTTTTTTTGGTAGCTGGTCACATGTACAGAACCAACTGGGGTATCGGACATAGCACAAAAGAAATTCTGGAAGCTCATAAAGGCCCCTTCACGGGTGAGGGCCACAAAGGTCTTTACGAAATTCTAACGACTTCGTGGCATGCTCAATTAGCGATCAATCTTGCCATGCTAGGTTCTTTGACAATTATTGTGTCCCACCACATGTATGCAATGCCCCCGTATCCTTACTTGGCCACCGATTATGCCACACAACTTTCCTTGTTTACACATCATATGTGGATAGGAGGGTTTTTAGTAGTTGGTGCAGCTGCACACGCAGCTATTTTTATGGTAAGAGATTATGATCCAACTACTCAATACAACAATTTGTTAGACCGTGTTATTCGGCACCGCGACGCAATAATTTCACATCTCAACTGGGTCTGTATTTTCCTAGGTTTTCATAGCTTCGGTCTATACATCCACAATGATACTATGAGTGCCTTGGGGCGTCCCCAAGATATGTTTTCGGATACCGCCATTCAGTTACAACCGATATTTGCTCAGTGGGTGCAAAATACCCACGCCTTGGCTCCCGGATCAACTGCACCTAATGCGGCGGCGGGTACTAGCTTAACCTGGGGTGGCAGCGACTTAGTCGCTGTAGCCGGCAAAGTTGCCATAGCCCCGATTCCGTTAGGTACTGCAGATTTTCTGGTACACCACATCCACGCATTCACGATTCATGTTACTGTATCAATTTTATTGAAAGGCGTTTTATTTGCACGCAGTTCCCGACTAATACCCGACAAGGCGAATCTTGGTTTTCGTTTTCCCTGCGACGGTCCCGGCAGAGGAGGTACCTGCCAAGTATCTGCTTGGGATCACGTCTTCCTAGGACTATTCTGGATGTACAACTCGATTTCAGTAGTTATATCTCACTTCAGCTGGAAGATGCAATCTGATGTGTGGGGCAGCATAAGCGAACAGGGGGTGGTAAATCACATCACTGGGGGAAACTTCGCACAAAGTTCAACAACGATTAATGGATGGTTACGAGATTTTTCGTGGGCACAGGCTTCTCAAGTTATTCAGTCATATGGTTCTTCGTTATCCGCGTATGGTCTTCTATTTCTGGGGGCTCACTTCGTTTGGGCTTTCAGTCTAATGTTTTTATTTAGTGGTCGCGGATACCGGCAAGAACTCATTGAATCCATTGTTTGGGCTCATAATAAACTAAAAGTTGCTCCCGTTACCCAGCCTAGAGCCCTGAGTATTATACAGGGACGTGCTGTGGGAGTAACTCATTACCTTCTGGGTGGAATCGCCACGACGTGGGCATTCTTCCTGGCGAGAATCATTGCAGTGGGATAATGGCTAGGAGGATTTGAGAAACATTACGGCATCAAGATTTCCACAGTTCAGCCAGGGTCTATCCCAAGACCCAACTACTCGTCGTATCTGGTTTGGTATAGCCACTGCCCACGACTTCGAGAGTCATGACGATACTACCGAGGAACGTCTCTACCAAAAAATATTTGCATCTCATTCTGGTCAATTAGCTATCATCTTTCTCTGGACCTCTGGGAATTTGTTCCATGTGGCTTGGCAGGGCAATTTCGAAGCATGGGTGCGGGACCCCTTACACGTGAGACCAATTGCTCATGCCATTTGGGATCCTCATTTTGGTCAACCAGCTGTCGAAGCCTACACCCGAGGGGGGGCTGCGGGTCCAGTCAATATTGCCTATTCCGGTGTGTATCAATGGTGGTACACCATTGGTCTACGCAATAACCAAGATCTCTATACTGGAGCTATCTTTTTACTAGCTATTTCTGCTTCGTTTTTACTAGCTGGCTGGTTACATCTGCAACCTAAATGGAAACCAAGCATTTCTTGGTTCAAAAATGCTGAATCTCGGCTCAATCACCACCTTTCGGGACTCTTCGGAGTGAGTTCTTTGGCTTGGGCGGGGCATTTAGTCCACGTAGCTATTCCCGAAGCGAGGGGCGGACATGTTAGATGGGATAATTTATTGACTGCCACCCCGCATCCTCAGGGGTTGGGGCCGTTCTTCTCGGGTCAGTGGAGTGTTTATGCGCAAAATCCCGACTCTAGTAGCCATTTGTTTGATAGCACTCAAGGAGCGGGAACAGCTATTCCGACCTTTTTGGGCGGATTTCACCCACAGACTCAAAGTTTGTGGCTAACTGATATCGCTCATCACCACTTAGCCATTGCCGTTGTGTTTATAATTGCCGGCCACACGTACAGGACTAACTCTGGTATTGGGCACAGTATGAAAGAGATTCTGGAGGCTCATATCCCTCCGGGAGGTAGGTTGGGCCGTGGACACAAAGGACTTTATGATGCGGTCAATAATTCCCTTCATTTTCAGTTGGGGCTCGCTTTAGCTGCTTTAGGGGTCGTCACTTCGTTGGTCGCACAACACATGTATGCTCTACCCGCTTATGCTTTCATAGCACAGGATTATACAACTCAAGCCGCGCTATACACCCATCACCAATACATTGCCGGGTTTATCATGGCAGGAGCCTTCGCACACGGAGCTATATTCTTTATCAGAGATTATGATCCGGAACAAAATAAAGATAACGTCTTAGCGAGAATGTTGGAACACAAAGAAGCAATAATAGCTCACTTAAGTTGGGCTAGTTTATTCCTAGGGTTCCACACACTAGGGCTTTATGTCCACAACGACGTAATGCTAGCCTTCGGGACTCCGGAAAAGCAGATTCTTATTGAACCCGTATTTGCTCAATGGATTCAGTCTGCTCATGGTAAAACTTTGTATGGTTTCGATGTGCTTCTATCCTCGGCAGGTAGTCCGGCAAGTAATGCCGGTCGGGGCTTGTGGTTACCCGGCTGGTTGGACGCTGTCAACAACAGCAGCAACTCGCTATTCCTAACGATTGGGCCCGGGGATTTCTTGGTTCACCACGCCATCGCTTTGGGCCTACACACAACTACACTGATTTTGGTGAAAGGCGCATTAGACGCGCGCGGTTCCAAGTTGATGCCAGATAAAAAAGAATTCGGTTACAGTTTTCCTTGCGATGGTCCCGGCCGAGGCGGTACCTGCGACATCTCAGCTTGGGATGCCTTTTACTTAGCCGTTTTCTGGATGCTGAACACCATTGGATGGGTCACTTTTTACTGGCACTGGAAACACATAACCTTGTGGCAAGGCAATGCTGCTCAATTCAACGAATCTTCTACGTATTTAATGGGGTGGTTGAGGGATTATTTATGGCTGAACTCCTCGCAACTTATCAATGGTTATAACCCCTTCGGTATGAACAGTTTATCTGTATGGGCGTGGATGTTCTTATTTGGACATCTCGTGTGGGCTACCGGATTTATGTTTCCAATTTCTTGGCGCGGTTACTGGCAAGAACTCATTGAAACCCTAGCTTGGGCCCACGAACGGACACCCTTAGCAAATGTGATACGCTGGAAAGACAAGCCAGTCGCTCTCTCTATCGTTCAAGCAAGACTGGTGGGACTAGCCCACTTCTCCGTAGGTTACATATTTACCTACGCAGCTTTTCTAATCGCATCTACATCAGGTAAATTTGGCTAATTTTGGTTTGGTTGACTGCCAAATCGTATATTTTCGCGTCAAGCTTACCCCCCCCCCCTCACTACCTCCCATATCCGAGCCGATTTTGAGACCGATTATCCATTTATCAATAATTAGAGATAGAAATTTATTACTTCTTCTCCAGTTATTGGTAAATAAACTTCTGGTTGCAAGTTCAATTTGTTCTAAAGTAGTAATCCAATCCTGCTTACTGATTCATCAATTACGGCAAAGAAAAGTCTCATTGAGAAAGAAAAGAAAAAGGAAAAGTTGGTGAAGAAATATGAGATTACCCGCCAATCTTTGAAAAGACGGATTAGAAGTAGTTTACCAATTCAGGATAAGCTAACTATTTCCAAAAGATTGCAATCTCTGCCGCGTAATAGTGCACCTGTTCGTCTCCGTAACCGGTGTTCCCTAACCGGACGACCCAGATCCAATTACCGAGACTTTGGCTTATCTAGACACGTACCTCGTGAAATGGCACATACTTGTGTGCTGCCCGGAGTATTGAAATCAAGTTGGTAGGAAAAGTTTTCTTCTACCTATCTCATCTCACAAATGACGTCTAATTCTCTGAAGTAGACAGTTCTTTCTTATCATATTCAATGTAATTATTCAAGAGATGTATAATAATTACATTGGAGGCATTAACTAAGCGGGGTAGAGCAGCTTGGTAGCTCGCAAGGCTCATAACCTTGAGGTCACAGGTTCAAATCCTGTCTCCGCAAAGTAAACCATCAGATGTTTACCTACGTCAGTAGTACGATGCTTGGTCTTCGCCGCGAGCTCAGACTAATCAATTTATTTCCCACGTTTCACCGATGAATCGGATATAGGTTTCTTCAGATCGGAGATCGAGAAAGTCCAAGTCTCTCTATCAATTATTAGATTGGGAATACTTGATGCCACACGGCAGAATAAGAATTAGCTAATTATTCCTTCCTTCTTCTCTTCTTATTTATTATACCTCCTCTTCTGAGCCGCTTCGTTCAATGGAGCATAAGCCTATCTACCTAGAGATAGATAGATAAACAGATTTACAGGTTTATATCTAGATATGCAAGTATAATTTAGGAACATAGCTATTTCGTGCTTTGGGTTAGACCTAGTCTCTTCCGTTTCATCAAGTTCCAATATTGCGATGAGAAGAAAACAGAAAAGGCGGGACGAAAACTGACGATGTGCCCAACAGAACTCAACCCAAATTTACTTCTGATCTGAGGCCCCTTTAACTCAGTGGTAGAGTAACGCCATGGTAAGGCGTAAGTCGTCGGTTCAAATCCGACAAAGGGCTAACCGAGAAGTCGTCCGAAATCCAAGGATCAAGCTGTCTCAGTTTCACGGAAACGCCCGGGTCCGCGTGGTCCCGATGCAGGGGAAAAAGTAGTACTCCCGACTATTTCTAATGGAGAAAGTTACAGTTTTGCAGAAATGTAATTATAATTTGGTGCAAAATTATAACCAACTGCCTCGAAATTAAATTTTTTAGTTAAATCGTTTTGTTTTCCATCGCGATTTCCGGCTTAAGTGGTATAGTTACACTGAGTAATGTGTCGCTCTTTGCAATATGAAAAAATCAGGTGGATATAATTTTTAATGCCGGGAACTTCTTTGTTACTCCTATCTTGGGAATTGAATGCGAATTCTCAATATCGATATATATAGATATATATCTATCGATATAACTATATCTATATATATATTTCAATTTAAATAAAGAAAAAGGAAAATTACATAACAATCTTTTCACTGCTTATTTAGATAATTTTCCGTCACTAGCAAAAATTTAGCACTCTTATTTGTCACCCCCCCCCCCCAATGCCTGAATACGATTTCGCCGCTGGGGTTTGGAACAGAAGAAGAACCACTTTGTCGGATGTTGAAGTTTATGACATAACCCCCGATGGAGGTTAAACTGCGGCATGCCGCTACCCACTCCCGCTACTGGAGACCGAAAGAAAAGGCTTTCAATTTTTACTGCGGATTGGTAAAATAAGTACCGAAATAATTTCAAAAAGGGGATGGATACCACACATATCTATCTATATCTATCTATATCTATATACATGTTACATATCTATAGATATAGATAGATGTAGATAGATGTAGCTCTTCACGCCGCCCTAGTATTTCTCTCCCTAGAGATTCATGGAAACGAATTTGTCTCCTGCTAGGTCGGATTCCCGAGGTACCGTCAGTGTGGCGGAGTGGCTAACAAAGTCTCGGAAGAAAAGAAAGGTCTACCCACTTCCCAAAAAACTGCGTAACAAACGAGATCAGCTCGGGATCAAGTAAGTAATAAAAAAGAGATGCCTGAAATTTAAAATTGGATAAAAAAGAAGGAAAAGAAAATGGAACAAAAGAATCGGCCCGGCATAAACAACAAAAAAAGGGGAGGGCGAGTAGAAAACTAGAAGCGAGGCGAAGAAACGCTTAAGGGCACGAAAAATCCCAAACTCCCGAGATTGGAAAATCTACCAGCCCCATTTTCATGTAATAATTCCTGGGAGTATGCTGCTTCGGCAAATGACTTTTCGGAGGGACCGGTGTTGTAGTGGCCTACCTTACCGCGAAGGGACGGAACTACACCGCGTCGTGGCTCGAAGATAAAAAAATAGGGGAACCCAGAAATCGTTTGAGGAGCCGAGTGAGGGAATGAATATGACCATTGCCATTGGAAAATCTTCCAAGGAACCGAAAGATTTATTTGATAGTATGGACGACTGGCTCAGAAGAGATCGCTTTGTCTTCGTGGGTTGGTCTGGTCTATTACTTTTTCCCACCGCTTACTTCGCTTTGGGCGGCTGGTTCACAGGTACAACCTTTGTCACTTCATGGTACACCCATGGATTAGCTAGTTCTTACTTGGAGGGATGTAATTTCCTGACTGCCGCGGTCTCCACCCCCGCTAACAGTTTGGCCCACTCCTTGCTTCTATTGTGGGGCCCCGAAGCGCAAGGAGATTTCACCCGTTGGTGCCAACTAGGAGGTTTATGGACCTTCGTCGCTCTTCACGGCTCCTTTGCTCTAATAGGTTTCATGTTACGCCAATTCGAACTTGCAAGGTCTGTGCAACTACGCCCCTACAACGCAATAGCTTTCTCCGGCCCAATTGCGGTTTTTGTATCCGTATTCTTGATTTACCCTTTGGGGCAATCCGGTTGGTTTTTCGCACCCAGTTTCGGCGTAGCCGCCATCTTCCGATTCATTCTATTTTTTCAAGGTTTTCATAATTGGACTCTGAATCCATTTCATATGATGGGGGTTGCGGGAGTCCTCGGTGCCGCCCTTTTATGCGCCATCCACGGCGCTACAGTCGAAAATACTCTATTTGAAGATGGTGATGGCGCGAACACATTCCGCGCGTTCAACCCAACTCAGTCTGAGGAGACTTATTCAATGGTAACCGCGAATCGTTTCTGGTCCCAAATATTCGGTGTTGCTTTCTCCAACAAACGTTGGTTACACTTCTTCATGTTATTCGTGCCAGTGACAGGTTTATGGATGAGTGCTATTGGAGTAGTTGGTCTCGCCCTGAATTTACGTGCGTACGACTTTGTCTCCCAGGAAATTCGCGCAGCAGAAGATCCCGAGTTCGAGACTTTTTATACAAAAAATATCTTACTAAACGAGGGTATCCGTGCCTGGATGGCAGCTCAGGATCAGCCCCACGAAAACCTTGTATTCCCCGAGGAGGTTTTACCCCGTGGAAACGCTCTTTAATGGAACCCTCTCGCTGGGTGGTCGCGATCAGGAAACCACAGGTTTTGCTTGGTGGGCTGGCAACGCCCGACTAATTAATCTGTCTGGTAAATTGCTTGGTGCCCATGTAGCTCATGCTGGCCTGATTGTCTTTTGGGCCGGAGCTATGAATTTGTTTGAAGTGGCTCATTTCGTATCAGAGAAGCCTATGTATGAGCAGGGACTAATCCTACTTCCCCACCTGGCTACTCTGGGTTGGGGGGTGGGTCCCGGCGGGGAGGTAGTCGATACCTTTCCCTATTTCGTCTCCGGAGTACTCCATTTGATTTCCTCCGCAGTTTTGGGATTCGGGGGTATATACCACGCCCTGATCGGACCCGAAACTTTGGAGGAATCCTTTCCCTTTTTCGGCTATACTTGGAAAGATAAAAATAAGATGACTACAATTCTCGGTATTCATCTAATACTACTAAGTCTCGGAGCTTTTCTCTTAGTTTTCAAGGCACTCTATTTTGGAGGGTTGTATGACACATGGGCACCCGGGGGTGGAGACGTAAGAGAGATTACGAGTCTTACCCTAAGTCCTAACGTTATCTTTGGCTATCTACTGAAATCTCCCTTTGGGGGCGAAGGATGGATTGCGAGTGTGGATAATCTGGAAGATATTATCGGGGGACATGTATGGCTGGGATCCATTTGTCTTTTCGGTGGACTTTGGCACATATTAACGAAACCATTTGCCTGGGCTCGTCGCGCTTTCGTATGGTCCGGGGAAGCTTACTCATCCTACAGTTTGGGAGCCCTTTCCATTTTTGGCTTCACCGCCTGCTGCTTCGTCTGGTTTAACAACACAGCATACCCCAGCGAATTTTATGGTCCCACCGGTCCAGAAGCTTCTCAGGCCCAAGCTTTTACCTTTCTTGTCAGGGACCAACGTCTCGGTGCCAATATAGGTTCCGCTCAAGGACCTACTGGGTTGGGTAAATACCTGATGCGTTCCCCCACGGGAGAAATTATTTTCGGAGGCGAAACCATGCGATTCTGGGACCTTCGTGCTCCTTGGTTAGAGCCTTTAAGGGGTCCCAACGGTTTAGATCTCGGTAAATTGAAGAGGGATATACAACCGTGGCAGGAACGACGATCCGCGGAGTATATGACTCATGCCCCCTTGGGCTCTCTAAACTCTGTAGGTGGAGTAGCTACCGAAATCAACGCCGTGAACTACGTATCTCCCCGGAGTTGGTTAGCTACTTCCCACTTCGTTCTGGGATTCTTCTTTTTCGTGGGTCATTTATGGCACGCGGGTAGGGCTCGCGCAGCCGCAGCCGGGTTTGAAAAGGGAATTGACCGCGATACCGAACCCGTTCTTTCTATGACACCCCTTAATTGAAACTCGAAGACATATTGTTGAGGTGATGGAAAAGTGAGAAAAAAAATCTTCACTTCTTGTGTTGTGTTTCTTTTTTCGCCAGCAAACCAATATCTACTAAGTCTATGTTTTCACATCAGTGCCGGACTCATTACATCCAGGTAAACTCTATCTATCTATTCAAATAGATAGATAGATATCATCTTATTACCTGGTGATAGATAATACCAAGCTCTCTTCAGTTTGATGGGAGAAAATAAAATATTTCGTAAGACTAGTAATAACTGTCGCCCCTTCTGTCCAGTATTATTTGGTAGAAATAGTAGGAGAGAGAGGGATTCGAACCCTCGATGGCGTTTCATCGCCATGCCAGTTTTCAAGACTGGAGCCTTAAACCGCTCGACCATCTCTCCTCGACGAGGCAGATTTCTCACCCGATATTCGGGGGTATCAATCACGTTTTTCAGGCACTTCTGGTAGGAGGTAAAAAGGTCATCAATATCTATTTATATATAGATTTCGATGGATATATCTTTCCTCTTCAACGATATTTCTTTATACCGCGAAAGATACGGAGTGAAAATAATTATGACCGTGGAGTTATTGCAGATAATCATCCCGAATGTCGGAATTCAAACCAATTATAACTCAATCAGTACCTTATGAACTTTGAGGTAGTTAGTGGCGAAGGGGAGGTATTCGCGCCCCGTCAGCGGGGTAAGTCGTGGCGAGGCGAGAGTTCCGTCGGATGAGGATTGGATGGTACGAACAACTTACTTCTTATGTGGAAACAATCAGAATTATGACTATCGCGTTCCAATTGGCTTTATTTGGATTAATCGCCATCTCATTCCTGCTAGTTGTGGGTGTCCCCGTCGCGTTCGCATCCCCCGGTGGCTGGTCCAGCAACAAAAATATTGTCTTCTCAGGGGCTTCATTATGGATTGGATCAGTTTCTTTGGTAGGTATACCCAACTCCTTCATTTCCTAAATATTTGTTGCTTCGGTTCCTCCTCTCGTAATTCACCGTTACGAGTGGAGATGTCAAACGGGGGAGATTTACGCGCGTAGATTTAGATGAGGGGCTACGACAAGAAGTTCATTTCAACAGCTGAGGGAAGGGAAGAAATACGCGAGGTCCTCTCGATAAATTCAGTTTCTCACGTATAAACTAAATACTTACGCGAGTTTCTTAGATATTGGGAAACTATTGCAGTGTTAAAATGAGATAACAGATTATGCGGATATAGTTGAATGGTAAAATATCTCCTTGCCAAGGAGATGACGCGGGTTCGATTCCCGCTATCCGCCTATCCTGTGGAAAATGAGGAGGTTACGTCACATATCTATAGATATAGATATGCATAAACATTTCCATGGAATTTTTTAGTTCCCTTAGAATAAACGGAAGGGGAGCAAATGGTAAAAGAAAAAAACAAAATTTCGTTTTTTTTTGAATTGAATGAAATGTTGAGACGAAGCAATTTTGTCTTTGTCGAGGTAGCCGTTTCGCTAGCAAATGCGTATCATAGGTGAATTGTGCGGGGCGGGGGGGGGGGGGGGAGGGAGCCAGCTACTTGCTAATGCTTCTGCCGGATAGTATACTTATTACTAATAGAATTGCTAGACGTCTAGAATTGCTATACGTCGGTAATATAATCGTCATATACGCTACTTGCTACCGAACATTCCGAACCGGATCAGTGCTTTTTCCTTTGCCCTCGTATTGGCGCTGCTCGCTGGTAGTTGGCGAGGGGCGATATAGTCAAGCGGTAAGACGGAGGACTGCAAATCCTTAATTCCCCAGTTCGAATCTGGGTGTCGCCTAACAAGGAAATCTTTATGTGTATAAAGATAAATAACTAGATTTATTTAGTTTACTTGGATTTATTAATTTAGGTAGTTTTACCGGGGATCGTTTGCCGCGCCGAAATCGGATACAGGTTGAGGTGCTCTATAGCCTGTTATAGCCTATCACATTTCATGTGTCTCGATGCGTCACGCATAAACAATCCCAATTGAGTATATCACTAATTGATAACCCGAAAGTCCAAATCACCAAAATGTTTGAAGAGGCAAACATCAACCAGTACCATTGAAAAAAGAAACCTATATATATATAGATATCTCTATATATATAGGTTTCCACATACTCAGTATCTCTCGCTATTGGGGTATGCTATCAAGCAGGCAGGCGTCTGCTCCTCACCGACAACGCGTCTCAAGCTTCTTCAAGCTTTGCCTTGTATTTGGACTTATAAGTAATTAGTAATTAGTAAAAATCGAGAGAGTGAATAGATAGGAATTACAACTACGGATTTAGTTACCATAGCTTGGGCTGCCCTGACGGTGATTTCTACATTTTCTCCTTCACTTGTAGTTCGGGGAAGAAGCGGATTACGATAAACGGTTAACCAACCAGGTCTTTACTAGTCTGATTCGGGGGATACGCGTCGTTGTGGCGAGACCACCGATTCGTGTTTCCCCCACCCCATATTTCACATTTCGTTTCCGAGTAAAAGAGCCCGATGCAGCCGTTTCTTATTTAATTCATTTCTTCTATTCGTAATTTTAAAAATTGAAATAACAAATTGGATGAATTTAGTAATCCAGTAAACTGATTTTTTTTTCTTGCTATCGGAAAGAACCTATCCCGGTTGTTGCTAGTTCATCCCGTCGCTAATTCAAACTTCAAATTTTTTGTCTGACGTTATGACTGCGCCCGGAACAAGAAACAGGAAATGAATATACGCTTGACATACACTTGAGATCAGACCTCCGGTTCGGATACCTCACTTCGTTTCGTTTGGTTTGCCTAAATTGATTCATCTCCTTTCGAGGGGTATACGGGGAAGTAAATCCGAGTGCTCTAGCCCAATACCTGATACTAATCATTGGGTAGAACCCAGCTTTGTAACAAGCAAGAGTAATCTAATAGAAGTAGAAATTGATAGATCATTTTTTTGATCTATCAATTTTGGGCAATTCTATTCGAGAATGATGCGTGATACGTGGTAGGTGGAGGAATAGAAACAAGATAAAGAGGCATAGATTCCAATTGGCGTAAAGAGAGCTAATCAGGAAAGGGCGCTGAGTTAACAGTAAGTTGCTACCAGCAACAACCGGGTAGCATGAAAACTTCGTCCGGAATAAAAGTAGCAGTTTGCACATCGCTCCGTTTTGCAGCGAGCAAACAGTGTCCCCTACTTTTCCTCCTCCGATTCGCTCTTGCATATGTAGATTTGTTAACAAACAGGTAGTCGTTACCAATTACTAGTTATTCTGAGCGGCCGTTTGGATGTAAAGAATAAGTAAAGAAGCTGTTGGGATTGGAATAAAAAGTGCGGTGGCTACGAACGCAAGAATATTTACTTCCGTATTGGTTGTTCAAATCATCAATTGGAAAATAGCTCGAGTGGGTTTCATTGGATAAAACTCTCGGACTTCATTATGAACCATCTAGTTTTAATTAGTCGGGTCGACCGAATCTTTGGTTAATCGCAGATAAAGAAAAAAAATCAAAGTCGAATCTTCAATATCGATTACATAGTATATCACGAAATGAAATCTCGAGAATACCTATTCTTCGTTTTCGCGCAGTAGCAGCCTACTCTTGACGCCTCCGCTTCGGATTAATTGATCAATCGCTGTAACTCATTTACTATAGTTAAATGATATCAAAAATTTATTGGAATGATTAGTCTAACCCCAATCTAGATTGTTAGAAAAATTGGTCCCCTCATTACTTCCTTGCTACTTCCTCTGGATTGACAATTGGTAGGGAATACCCCTATTCTACCGAAAGGTAATCAGGCCCCCATCGTCTAGAGGCCTAGGACACCTCCCTTTCACGGAGGCGACGGGGATTCGAATTCCCCTGGGGGTATTCATCTCCTGAAAATATCATCGATCATATCGGTGAAATGTATTCTCATTTTCTTGTCGATTCCTACCCAATAATAGGGCTCAGCTTCGACTTGTCAGAAGTCGCTAACTCGGTGAGGCGAAACCGAAGCGTTCACAAATTATGGGTCGATGCTCGAGTGGTTAATGGGGACGGACTGTAAATCCGCTGGCAACGCCTACGCTGGTTCGAATCCAGCTCGACCCAAGTCCGAGGCTGTAGATTGAACTTTGAACTAGCGCATCTCGTTAGAGTTTATCGGGATTGACGGGTCTCGAACCCGCAACTTCCGCCTTGACAGGGCGGTGCTCTAACCAATTGAACTACAATCCCAGTAATTAATTTGATTTGAGTCTATGTATCAATTGCCTCAGAGTCAACGCTGAGTCAGTGATCTTTTTTACTTTCTTCGGGGGGGGGAGAGGGGTGGGGGTGTCCCCGCTTCGACCGGTAGTCGCAAGAAGTAGCTAGATCTATCTACCATTAGATCGGTAATGATTTTTACACGGGTGTAAAATGTTTCCGAAACCTAACGCTTTTCTAGCGAGTAGCTTCTTTTTGTAGATTTGAACTAAGCTTGAAGTGGCTGATAACACGAAATTGCTATCAACGGAAAGGAGAACATCCGTATGTTTTTTCAAGCTTTCCTGGTAATCGAAATTACTGGTGTGATATAATTGCCAAACCTACTTCACTGCCATGTATCTCTTAGTTTTTTCTTCATCGACCGTTACCTCAATTTTGGATACGTAAGTATTTCGACCAATTTCGATACAAAACGACTTACTTAATCAGGAGGTACGTAGGTTTACAAAATCTGGATCGCACAGACGTCTTTTGCTCACAGCTTAGCTTATGAAAAAGATTTAATAACTTCGTAGCTTTCTCCACACTTTTTTCGTTTATTCGTCGCCATACCTTCATCCGCAAATGGTTGTGGATAAAAAAAAAACAGAGAATAAATTGATTTCAAATTATTAGGAGGCTACTAAGTGAGGTGCCCTATACATAGAAAATTGGAAGTACGGAAATCTAATCAATATGTTTTTAATTGAGGATGGGTCTCGATGTATCACTTTATTGGAAGGAAATAGAAATATGCCCGTACTACCAGAACTTGCACAAATTCAATTTGAAGGGTTTAATCGATTTGTTCACGAAAGATTGCTGGAGGAACTTGAAAATTTTCCGAAAATTGAAGATACAGATAAGGAAGTTGAATTCTGACCTATTGGTGAACGGTACCAGTTGACGCAACCTTCAGTCGGAGAGAGAGATGCCGCGTATCAATGTGTCACATACTCATCCGATCCATATGTACCAGTTTAATTGACTCGTAGTGAAGATGGAGTGGTGCAAGAAGAAGACGTCCGGCCCGGATCTATTCCTTGGATGAATTCTAAAGGGACATTCATTATCAACGGGGTTGCCAGAGTTTCAGTCAATCAAATTTTGAGAAGTCCCGGTATTTACTACAACCGGGAATCCGATCAAAAAGGAGTTTCCGCGTATACTAGCACTGTAATTTCGGATCGGGGAGGGAGATTCAAACCAGAAATGGATAGGAAAGAAAAAATTTGGGTTCGCATTAGCAAAAAGAAAAAAATATCCATTTCGATCTTATTAGTAGCTATGGGGTTAAGCAAAAAAGATATTTTGAAAAATGTTCGTTACCCCAAGATTTTTCCAAATATGTTGAAGAAGCAAGGGGGGGCCGTTGAATCGTCGGAGGATGCTATAGCAGAACTTTACAAACACCCATACTCCGCTACAGACGCGGATATCTCATTTTCGGAATCTATATTCAAGGAGTTATAGAAGAGGTTTTCTCAGCATAGATGTGAGTTAGGGCGGATTGGTCGACGAAACCTAAACATCAAACTAACTCTTGATGTACCTGAAGCGGAACATTTTTTGCTACCCCAAGACATATCAGCAGCTGCAGATCACTCGATAGAAATCAGCTACGGAATAGGCAACCTCGACGACATAGATCACCTGAAAAATCGACGTGTTCGATCCGTAGCGGATTCGCCTCAAGAACAATTGAAATTGGCCCTAAACCGTTTGGAGAATTCGATTCGACAAAATCTCTCTAGGGCCGTTAGGCGCAAACGCGCGATAACGCCCCGGGGATTAGTCACGCCTGCACCAGTAATAGCAACTTTCAAGGAGTTTTCTGGATCACACCCCCTATCACAATTTCTAGACCAAACCAATCCATTATCAGAAATGGTTCATAAACGAAGATTAAGCTCCGTAGGTCCCGGCGGGTTGACACGTCGAACCGCCAGTTTCCAAGCTAGAGATATTCATTTTAGTCATTATGGCCGTATCTGCCCGATCGAAACATCGGAAGGCATGAATGCTGGCCTTATTTCGTCACTAGCTATTCAGGCGGAAATTAGCAATTCCGGCTCTTTGCAGAGCCCGTACCTTAAAATGTCGGAATCATCTGAAAAGGAGCAATTAATCGATTCATCTCCCACTGAAGATGATTGCTACCGAATAGCAACCGAGAATTCATTAATATCCCAATGGAGAACTAGAGAGAAGGAACTCATACCGGTTCGATATCAACAAGAATTTCTCAGCGTCCTTTGGGAACAAGTTGATTTCCGAAGCATCCATCCCTTACATTATTTCTCTATCGGAGCTTCTCTTATTCCATTCATTGAGCATAATGATGCGAACTGCGCCTTAACGGGTTCTACCATGCAACGTCAAGCGGTTCCACTGGTTAATCCCGAAAGATGTTTTGTAGGGACCGGGTTAGAGAGTTAAGTAGCTTCAGATTCGGGAAGTGTAGTTGTATCCGGACGAGAAGGATAAATCCGATATATTGATGGTGATACAATTGAACTATCATCAATCGATGAAGCAACAGGCAGTGATGCGGTTTTACGTGTTATAAGCAACGAATTGAAGATATATGAGCGTTCCAACGGTAATACCTGTATACACCAAAAGTCTACGGTTTTGGCGGGAGAATTACCGAAACGCGGGGAAGTCATCGCGGATGGGGCAGCAACCGCCAGGGGGGAATCAGCTCCAGGTAGAAATATCCCAGTGGCCTACATGCCGTGGGAAGGGTACAATTTCGAAGATGCGGTGTTGATTAGTGAACGCCCAATATACGAAGACATCTCTACATCTTTTCACATTGAGAGACACGAAGTTGAAGTTTGCGTAACAAATCAGGGTCCTGAAAAGGTTACCAAGCAAATACCTCAATTGGATAGTCATACGCTTCGACACTTAGACGATAATGGGCTCGTGGAATCGGGATCTTGGGTAGAGGCGGGAGATGCCTTGGTGGGTAAACCGACGCCCCAAGAGGGGGCAGATTCATCACGTGCTCCAGAGGGGAGATTATTACAAGCCACTTCTGGTATACAACTAGTTAACGCAAGAGAAAGCTGTCTCAAAGTTCCGATTGGTGGAAGAGGTCGAGTCACTGACGTCAGGTGGGTCTACCCCGAAGACGACACTTCGAACGATTCAGAAGTCATTCATATTTATATACTGCAAAAGCGTAAGATACAAGTAGGTGATAAGATAGCTGGTAGACATGGAAATAAAGGTATTGTGTCAAAAGTATTACCCAGACAGGATATGCCTCATTTGCAAGATGGTACACCAGTCGATATGATATTAAGTCCTTTAGGAGTACCTTCATGAATGAATGTGGGACAGATTTTCGAATGCCTACTTGGGTTAGCCGGGGAGTTTTCAGAAACCCATTACCGTATAGTACCCTTTGATGAGAGGTACGAACGGGAAGCCTCTAGAAAACTAGTATTTTCAGAACCTTGTAGAGCAAGTGCAAGTACTCGTAATCCGTGGTTATTTGAACCCGATCACCCCGGAAAGAGTCGATTGATCGATGGACGAACGGGTGATCCCTTCGCGCAACCCATCACAACTGGGAAAGCTTATATGATGAAATTGATTCATCAGGTCGACGATAAGATTCATGCACGATCCAGCGGACCTTACGCACTTGTTACGCAGCAACCTCTCAAGGGGAGATCCAGACGAGGGGGACAGCGGGTTGGAGAAATGGAAGTCCGGGCTTTGGAGGGTTTTGGCGTGTCTTACACGTCGCAAGAAATGCTTACAACTAAATCGGATCATATTCAGGCTCGTTACAAGGTACCTAGTGCCATTATGACCGGAAAACCTGTTTACAAAACCAATACCGTTCCAGAGTCTTTCCGATTGCTAGTTCGGGAGTTACGTTGCATGGGTTTAAATCTGGAGCACAACTTTATAATTGAAGAAGATTTGGAGAGGGAGAGTGAAAATATCTGATATCCAATTGAAACTTCTCTCATGAATAATCAATCAAAACTTTTTCTATTACGATTCATCGAGCTAATTATCAACAGCTTCGAATTGGACTGGCTTCCCCCGAACAGATTCGCGGTTGGGCTGAGAGGGAGTTACCCAATGGAGACGTCGTCGGGCAAGTTGATCAACCTCATACGTTGCATCACAAGACTCATAAACCAGAGAGAGATGGCTCATTTCGCGAAAGGATACTCGGGCCCATAAAAAGCGGCGTCCGCGCGTGTGGAAACTATCGATCTGCCGGTAACGGAGAGGAGTATTCCAATTTTTGCAAACATTGCGGAGTTGAGTTTACCGATTCCCGGGTTCGAAGATACCGAATGGGATACGTCAAACTTGCATGTCCGGTGACCCATGTGTGGTTTTCAAAACGAATCCCTAGTTATATTGCAAATCCACTCGCCAAACCTCTTAAAGAACCAGAAAGCCCAGTATATTGCGATGCGTGACTCGATTGTATGTGTTGATCATTACAGATTGGCTATAAGCTGCCATCCCGTGCAAAAGTGGGAAGCCTCTGACCGACATGTCCCTCGCCTCGATCGAGGAATATTGTCTAACTCGGGATAAAAACTATCGCGTACAGAATGGGGACCCCCTCCATGGTTAATTTTTGGCAAAAAATCCAGCGATTGGGCTTCGTTATAACTCCTCCTATTTCAGTTGATAGAATAAAATTCAAGTGCTTTTCAACACAATCCTTTGGTTTTCTTCCCCCCCCCCCCCCCTTCCATAAAAAACTTTCCAAATAGTATTTTCTATATGTGGTTATGAAAATTCAATCATCGCATCGATTTTTCTATTCAATTAAATTAATAGCCATCGAAGTGGAGTGGAAACCCAAAGAGGGAAGTGATCGCATTGGGAACAAGGGAAATATCTCCAGGCTACGACTAAATCGAGAAAGAAATATCGAAGGAAAAAACGACTTCTCTCTCGGTAGATCGCTCAATACGGAGGGTCTAAGACTACTCGAGAAAAGCAAGAAGTTGAGACCCGAGTAATGAGCAACTACTTCATCTTCGACGAGACGGTATTACTGCGTCTCAGAGACGTCAAATTGTTTCAATTTCACGCCTAGTTATTTGAGCCGGATGAGAGGAAACATTCGTGTCCGATTCTAAGGGGGGGGGGGCACCGCCCGACCTATCCCAATCTTTTTCTTGCTAGGCCCGTGGCCGAAAGGCCCAACCTATTAAGATTGCGGGGTTTGTTCAATTACGAAGACCGATCCTGGAGAAACATGCTTCCCATCTCTCTTTCCACTCGAAATTATGAAACGCTTCAAGGGAACGAAATTGCCACTGGGGGAGATGCCGTCAAAAAAGGATTAACTAGTTTGGATCTGCAAAGTGTTATGGATCGTGCACATTTGGAGTGGCAGGCGCCGGCAAAGCAAAGGCCTGTTGGGAATGAATGGGAAGACCGAACAATTCAAAGAAGGAAAGATCTTTTGGTCAGACGGATGAAATTAGCCAAGGATTTCTTACGGACGAATCTAAAACCGGAATGGATGGTTTTAGATCTCCCGCCGGTTCTTCCACCTGAATTGAGACCAATAGTTGAATCGTATGAAGGCGAATTAGTTACTTCCGACCTTAATGAGCTTTACAGAAAGGTAATTCATCGAAATAATACTCTTGCTGAATTCTTATCGGGGAGTGAATTCACGCCGGAGGGACTAATCGTTTGTCAGAAAAGACTTATTCAAGAAGCCGTAGACGCTCCCATTGATAATGGTATACGTGGGCAACCAATGAGGGATATCAATAACAGACCCTACAAGTCATTTTCAGAGGTTATTGAGGGCAAAGAAGGACGATTTCGTGAAAATTTGCTCGGAAAACGGGTTGACTACTCGGGTCGCTTCGTTATTGTCGTAGGCCCATCCCTTTCGTTACATCAATGTGGATTACCCCGAGAAATGTCAATCGAACCTTTCCAAGTATTTGTAATTCGTAACTTGATCGGATGACATCTAGCTTGTAATCTACGAGCGGCTAAAAGTATGATACGAAAAGAAGATCCCATTATATGGGAAGTTCTTCGGGAAGTTATGCGGGGTCATCCCATACTGCTGAATCGAGCACCTACTTCGCATAGGCTGGGTATACAGGCATTTCAACCCATTTTAGTAGAAGGACGTGCCATTCGTTTGCATCCATTGGTTCGTGGGGGGTTTAACGCAGATCTCGACGGAGATCAGATGGCCGTTCATGTGCCCCTATCTCTTGAAGCTCAGATTGAAGCTCGTCTTCCGATGTTTTCGCACATAAATTTGTTATCCCCTGCTACGGGCGATTCTGTATCTGTCCCGAGTCAAGACATGCTTCTCGGTCTTTATGTACCAACAATTGAGAACAAGCAAGGAATCTATGGAAACAGACATTCCGTTTTCTTGGGAGGGGGTGATGTCCACCCCGCCGGGATACCCTGTTTTGGTAGTTACTACGACATACTCAGGGCCAAGGAATCGAATCAAATCGATTTCTGTAGTTTCTTGTGGCTTCGATGGAAAACTAATTTGGAAATGATTAGTTCGAAAATTCGTGAATTACCTGTTGAATCTCAACATGAATCCTTGGGAACCTCTCTTCACTCTTACGATAATTACCAGATTAGAAAGTGTAGGAGGGGATATATCTCAAGTATATATGTACTTACCACGGCTGGTCGCATTTTGTTTAATCAGCAATTGAGGGAGGCGATGCAGGGTGTGTCAAAAGCCTCTTCGTGTGCTAATTCGTCCGTACCGGATATGGTAACACAAGGCGAAATGCCTATATCTAACCGCAAAAATGAAGAATGAAAAATCTTTTATATATAGATATATTTAATAAATATTTAATAATTATTTATTAAATCGCTTAATTTCAAATTATTGATTAATAAATGTCACGGTATAAAAAGATATATAAGGTGAGGTTTTTATAATGACGGATCAAACTGAATTACCGTTCTGCAATAAAGCAATGGATAGAGTTGCGATGAGGCGACTCATCGGCAAGTTAGTCGTTTGTTTTGGAATTGCATCTACAACAAATATTTCGGATCAAGTTAAGATTTTGGGTTTTCAACAAGCTACCAAAGCATCTGTCTCGTTGGGCATCGACGACCTCCTAGCAGTACCATCCAGAGGATGGCTTGTACAAGACGCTGAGAAATAAGGTTACGTCTCAGAGCAGCATTATCGTTACGGAAGTCCGCATGCCGTAGAGAAATTACGTCAATCAATTGAAGCCTGGTACGCTACAAGCGAATGTCCAAAACGAGAGATGAATCCAAGCTTCAAAATGATCGACCCTTTAAATCCAGTCCACATGATGTCTTTTTCGGGGGCCCGAGGAAGTATATCCCAAGTTCATCAGTTGCTTGGCATGAGGGGATTGATGTCGGATCCCCGGGGACAAGTAATTGATCTACCCATTCGAAGAAACCTTCGCGAAGGCCTATCCCTAACGGAATATATCATTTCTCGCTATGGTGCCCGCAAAGGGGTTGTGGATACCGCCGCTCGAACCTCTGACGCTGGATACCCAACACGCAGACCCGTTGAAGTGGTCCAACACATTGCTGTACGCAAAAAGGATTGCGAAACTACCAAAAGCATTGCTTTGCTGAATATCGCCGAAGAGAAACGAGAATCTATTAGAACAGTATCATATCAAAAATTGGTTGGACGTGTGCTGGCAGAGAACGTCTATTGGGACGTTAGATGTATCGCCACCCGTAATCAAGATATCAGTGATGGACTGGCTAGTAACTCAGTAGCATCGGCGCAGCCAATATATGTGAGATCTCCTTCGACACGTAAAAGCATTTCCTGGATTTGTCAGTGGCGTTACGGTCGGAGTCTTGCTCATTACGATTTGGTAGAATTGGGGGAAGCTGTTGGCATCATCGCGGGTCAATCCATTGGGGAACCGGGAACTCAATTAACATCAAGAACTTTTCATACAGGTGGGGTATCTACGGGCGATATCGCAGAATACGTACGAATTCCGTTTAATGGGCTTATTAATTCCGATGGGAGGCTGGTTTATCCCACACGTACACGACATGGGCATCCTGCTTGGACGTGTCGAAATGATTTATCCGTTGCTATCAGGAGTTGCGGCGCTATACGCGATTTTGTCGTCCCGGCCCAAAGTCTACTTATGATTCGAAACGGTCAGTATGTCGAAGCACAGCAAATCATCGCGGAAGTACGAGCCAAAGAGTTTCCCCTTAAGGAACGTATCCAAAAAGCTATCTATCCAAATTTAGAAGGAGAAATTCACTGGAGTAAGTTTGTGTGGCATGTCAGCGACTGCATAGACAATCCCATTCGTGTCGTACGCGAGGCGGGCCATATCCGGATTCTTTCAGGAGCTTATAGCGATTCCGACGAAAGCTATTTGTTTCATAAAGATCGGGATAGAGTCGGTATCAAACCCAACTCGATCGAAAAGAGGTGCGATTGCTTTGAGGGAATTGGCGAGGAAGAAGTTGATGCCGCCAACTGCGAAGGTTCCCAAAAAAGTATCCGAGAATTTGGAATCGATCCGAAATGTTTTTTAAATTGGTCGAAACCTCCAACATCTAACTATATTCTATCTAATATCAAAGTGGAGCGGTCCGAAAAAACTGAATCCGTTTCTCTGTTGTTGGAAAGACAACAAGAAAATTTTGACGAATCACGTTTCGCAAATATTGATGTTCAATTAAACAGCATTTTGGATGGAAGTGATATCCTCGCCATCTACGAAAAATTCGAGTATCAAACTGGTGTTTCGGGGATTATGAGATATGGTACCGTAGAAGTTGAACCCATTGATAGAAAGAGATTCCCCTTTGGCGGTAAAGCGGAAGAAACGACTTCCGGCTCGTGGTATAGAGTAGTCAGGGGAGGCAATTCCTTTCTAATTCCCGAGGAGGCTTATACTATATATGAACCTCCAGCATCTATTTTGGTAACAAACAATACTTTTGTAGAAGAAGGCACACGAATAACTGATACTATTAGTAGTAAAGTAGGTGGACTAATCCGAATCGAAAAGACATTAACAAACGGTATTACGGTAAGAGTATTACCCGGATATATTCACAACCCGGGGAAGGCAACTAGTATACAGAGACGAAATATTAATCTAATAGAGTCAGGTAATATGATTCTTAATGGAATCAAAACCAGGGGTTGGGTTTACCCCCAATCGGTTACACTTCACAGGAGAAGAAAGACCTCTGTCCCGGTAAGACCAGTTGTCAAATACGATGTATCTAGCGATTCCTTGTCGCAAGGAGTCTTCTGTGCTGATAAGCCGAAAACGCAGAAATGCACGAAAGCTCAAACCCTTCTATGTATCTCCCATAGAAATGGTGAGGAAATCAAAATGATTAACCACATGACTCTTCAATTAATTCGAACTTTCTTAGTGGCTGGGTGGCGGAGACACTTCCACGAGACCCCCTCTACGAGGAAAAATTATTTATCTCTCACCAGTGTGCGAATCAATAATCTCTTTAGTACTTTTATTCAGGTTAATTCGGTGGCGTACCCCCCCCCCGGACGGAGGCTCGGAGTCAGTCAGGCTTCCCAAAATTTGGTGTCTGTCGACAAGCCCTTTCTCGCTCGGGTCAATTTATCCAACGACGGCAATGATTTAGCTCTCAAATATCGGAGCATTACTGTTCATTCGGTGCCGGAACGTGGTATATCTTTCTTAACTTTGTCACCGTTTGACTTTTATCGTACCAATTCCTTTGCTGATTCAGGCAGTAATAGCTACAAGAAAGGAGTTGGAAAATACTTCCCTCGATCAGAATCGGGTATAGGCGGCTCGTACGGGAGTCCGAAAAACGTTTCATTCAGTTCCGAATATGAATCTTTCTCGGAAAAGTATCCGAATCTAAATATTAAGGAGAGGTCAGTTAAATTTGAAAGATCGAGCTTCACTTGTTGTCAATTAAATTTTGAAGAGGTAGGTCTATCGGGGACTTCATACGCAACTTCCCTTTTTTCGGCTACCTCCCGTTTGGCACTGAGTGGCAAAGCTTCCCCCTTCAGAAATTATTTTATTGATTATTCGACAGATACGTATCCAACAGATACGCCGGACCAACGACATCGGTATCTAATTGATGAAACCAAATTGACATTGAAATGTGCTACAAATACTTTTTTCAATAGATTTTTATTGGAAAAGCCAATTCGTCCGACACCAAAAATTCTCAGTCGGGGAATCTTATTAATTAATCTGGGACTATTAATCAACGAAAGTCGATATTTCTGTGGAAATAATTTATTTCTGCAGTCTGGTCAGGTCGTAGCCATTCACCGAGATTACTTACTAGTCAGAACTGGTAGGACCCTGCTGGCGACCCGGGGAGCAACTCCCCACAAGATATCTGGAGACATCATTGGGGAGGGAGATACGTCAATAACATTACCATATGATAGATTGAAATCTGGAGACATTACTCAGGGTCTTCCCAAGGTTGAGCAGCTGCTGGAGTCTCGTTCCATCGCTTCTATCCCAGCAAGAATCGAAGATCTTTTTGGGAGATGGAATCGGGGTATTACGAGATTAATTGGGAACCTCTGGAGCCACTTTCTAAGTGCCGGAACAAGTATGGAACGCCGCCAACTGATTCTAATTAATGAAATTCGAGAAGTTTACGAATCTCAAGGGGTACAAATATCCGACAAACATCTAGAAATTATTATTTGGCAACTGACATCGAGGGTTGTAGCGTCGGAAGACGGAATAACCAACGTCTTCCCTCCCGGGGAGCTTGTCGAGTTGTCACAGGCGGAACGGATGAATCGCGTATCAAAGAGACCGATTTTCTATGAACCTATTATACTGGGAATGACAAAGGCATCCCTTAATACTACTAGTTTTTTATCAGAGGCGAGTCTTCAAGAAACTACGCGAGTATTGGCCAAAGCTGCTCTCCGCGGTCGAATCGATCGGTTAAAAGGATTGAAGGAAAACGTTATTCTTGGTGACGTCGTCCCCGTCGGAACAGGTAGTCCAGAAATTGTTTGCCAACTAGAAGTGAATAAACGAAAAGGGTTTCATTCGGCAGTAGATAGGAATAGCAAGAACCCAAATTGGCGGACAAAATATGACCTACGTGGTTACCGCGAGAAGCGAAATATCGACCCCAATCTATTCATTCATAAGGGATTGAGCCGATCCCTCCCTTATCTTAATCTTGAGATAAGATAAGATAAGGGGTTACCCAATACTAAATGAAATTTTTGCGCGTTTCAACCCGCAAAATTGATCACCAGATTGTAATAATTTATCAAATTTAGTTAAAATGAAACAAATTTACAGCTTTCTATACCTGAGGGGAAGATGCAACATAAAAACCGGAATATTGAGTTGGAAGGAATGATGGCGGCGGGGATCCACTTCGGTCACCAAACCCAGAAATGGAATCCCAGGATGTCACCTTATATATCTACAGAACGGAAGGGTGTTCATATCCTCGATCTAACTCAGACTGCTCGTCTTTCATCTGAAGCCTGTGATTCGGTATTTGATGCAGCAGCGGAGGGAAAGGAATTCCCAACGGTTGGTACAAAACATCAAGTAGCTGATTTGATAGCATCAGCCGCAACGAGATCTCAATGTCATTATGTAAATGAAAAATGGTTAGGCGGTACGTCAACAAACTGGTTCACCACAGAAATGCGTCTTCGTAGGTTTCAATACTTACAAAACGGAGAAGATACAGGAGGGTTCGACTGACTTCCGAAGCAAGAGGCGGCGATTTTGAGGGGGTAACTGTTTAAACTAAAAAAGTGTCTAGGCGGAATTCGATATATGTCAGATTTACCCGATATTGCGACAATTACTGATCAACACGAATAATCTATCGCCCCTAAGGAATGTATTATTCTAGGTATTCCCACAATTTGCGTTGTCGATACAGATTGCGATCCGGATCTTGTAGATATCCCAATCCCCGGCAATGACGACGCGCGACCTTCAATCCGATGGATATTGGACAAACCGACATCAGCCATTTGTGAAGGTCGTTCGAACTCAAAGTTCTCCGAGGTAAATTAACGGGTGGCGGGGCTGAGAATTGCCTCGAAGACTCGTAACGAAAAGGGATTTATACCACAATTCCACAATTGGGGATATCGCCTAATTCCACCAAGAAGTAACTTGCTTCTGCTATTTTGGAATAAAGAATTTGTAGCGATCACCTTAAATATTTTAGATAAATTTATCTGTTGAGAGGGGGGTATTACGCACATCGAGCAACTCCGAATTTATGAGATTGATTATCTGTATCAAGTATCGACTGTAGAAGTAGGCTAACACTCCTATTGGCAAATAGGAGATTTCCAAGTTCATGCACAGGTTCTCGTAACTCCCTGGGTCGTTATCGCCTTGTTGCTGGCTCTACCTATTGCAGCCACCAGGAATCTGCAAGTCATACCGACTGGCAGCCAGAATTTCATCGAATATGTTCTTGAATCTATTAGGGATTTAACTAGGACCCAGATGGGGGAAGAGGAATACCGTCCCCGGGTTCCATTTATTGGAACGATGTTTCCATCCATTTTTGTTTCCAACCGGTCTGGTGCTCCGTTTCCTTGGCGAATCGTTCAGTTACCTCATGGGGAGTTGGCTGCACCTACCAACGACATCAACACTACTGTTGCGTTAGCCTTGCTTACATCAGTGGCACATTCCTATGCAGGTTTACGCAAGAAAGGTTTTGGTTATTTTGGTAAGTATATCCAGCCAACTCCGGTACTACCACCTATTAATATTTCGGAAGATTCTACCAAACCCCCATCACTTAGTTTTCGACTGTTTGGAAATATTTCGGCTGACGAGTTGGTAGTAGCTGTTCCCGTCTCCCTAGTACCTTCAATTGTTCCTGTACCCATGACGCCTTTAGGATTATTTACAAGTGCCATACAGGCTTTGATTTTTGCCACTCCGGCTGCAGCTCATATTGGGGAATCCACGGAGGGTCACCATTAATTTGGTTGGATTGAGTCATTCCAAAAGAATATAGTAACCACGAAATACTTTTTTCGAGAACCATTCATTGGGTCGCTGTAGTGGAAAAAAACCGTTTCCGTGGTATCATGCTACAACAGTACGAGATCCGTGTTGTCTCCTCCTCCCCCCCGAATAGCGATGAGAAAGACGAGCGGGAGGAGGGGTTAATAACTAAAACTCCCGCATGGCCTCCAAATTGAATTTGAGCCATTTAAAGTTTTGAATAGGGAATAAGTATTGATTTTCACCGCCAAGCTCAGATTATTGAAAAGGAATACACAAGGTATTTGAAAAGCGATTTATGTCGTTTTTGCGTTTCCCATTTGAACCGGTTTAGATCTCAGTTGGATCCATGTCACAGTATGTCAAATGAAGCGATTAGATATTACTTGCACTAAAATTGGGATAGACATGTTTCGGTAGATAATAATTAGTATTGCCAAATACTCAAACTTATTCGATCCAATTTTATTAAATTAGGCGGTAGGTAGCACCGATCGACGTAGAAAGTAGATGCGTCCTTCTCGTACTTCATTATTTCTCCGGATTCAACATTAAGTATACGGGTATTATGTTACACCATATTACTAGTTTTGATCAGATTCATGTAGAATTGATTTCCCGATTAGCGTTCACTAGAAAGTCTTCGTTGTGCCGAGTCTAGTTAGTACCCAGCAAAACAATATTGATTGACGTAAATAAATTAAGAGGAGACTAATACGGACCCATTGATTTCTGCTGCTTCTGCTATTGCCGCCGGGTTAGCTGTAGGCCTCGCCTCAATTGGCCCGGGTGTCGGCCAGGGGACTGCTGCGGGTCAGGCAGTCGAGGGTATCGCGAGACAGCCAGAAGCAGAAGGCAAGATACGAGGTACTTCATCGTCGAGTTTAGCTTTCACGGAAGCTTTGACAATTTACGGATCAGTTGCAGCTCCAGCTCCGTTATTTGCCAATCCATTTGTTTAACCTGTTTGTAACAGGAAGTAGCCTGGTGCACCCCCCCCCCTTCCCTTCCCTAAACTGTTTTCGAATCAGTGGTGAGCCGGGAGGGAGGGGCTTGGTAGGAAGTTGCTGCTCCGCCTACCCAACCGAGTACCTGCCGCGTCTAGTTGTAACTCCCCCTCTCTCCACCAAACTAGAAAGTTTTGACGAATCGGGTAAACCAATATAAGTCGCCAAAATTAATGACTCGGAAAATCTTGTCCCCATCCCGATTTTCTCTTGATTTTTCGAAATTCGGAATTTGTCACCTCCCCCCAGGCCGGACCAGAAGTTGTTTAAATCTTGCAAAACCTTCCAGGAGGGAAAGGATTACGAGAAGTGTAAGTGAGATCGTTGCTCCCTCAAGTGATTGGACTCTTGCCGCAAGTATTGGCTTAAATACCAATATCTTGGAGATAAACTTAATTAACTTAATTTTAGTGCTAGGTATATTGTTTTACTATGGAAAGGGGGTGTGTGCGAGTCGTATATCCGAGTGGGATAACTGTTTTCTCCAGTTGCACCCGAAAATGCAAAACCCCGACGAATTCCCTGTAAATAAATGTTATGCAAGAACCGGAGCATTCCGTGTAATCGATGAAACTTTCACTTCCATTGACCGATTCTCGGGACTGTCGTCAATATGGTTAAAGCCAAATTGCTCAAAGTCTTAGCAAAATTAGGGTTTTCTTTCCCCTACCGCGTAAGCCAAATCGCGACTGGAAACGCATCATTCGGTATATGACGCTCATATCAAGAATACTTCGATTTGTACCATTTTTCGAGATAAATACCTATATAGGTAGATATATAGATAGATAGATATCGAAGTTGATTTAGCTCAATCTTCTTCAATTTGCTGAATAGACAACCCATACAAGATGAATACTACTCGGAAAAAGCGGCTCTCAAATAATTACCAATTATCTGGGAGAGCCCCCAATTTTTTTTTTTCTTTTTCAAATATTGATTACTCAATTCAAGCCTATTTGAGATGAATCTTATTAGTTGATGGAGGAAAAGGAGGCGAGCCCGCGTGTGAAAGCATTATCTGTTGGATTCTACCGATTTACTGGTAGAAACGAAACGGGCAGGAAAGCCGAATGGATCGAAAAATCCACGTTCGGTTTGGGAAGAGATTATGGGTCTCCGAGAATCAGAGATCTGTAATCCACTTTCATTGATCAATTTCTTGGAGAATCGTGAAAGAACAATTTTGAATACAATTCGGGATGCGGAAGAGCGTCACAAAGAAGCTACTAAAAAACTTCAGAAGGCTCGTATTCGCCTACAGCAAGCAAAAGTTAAAGCGGATGAGATTCGAATCAATGGACTTACGCAGATGGACAGGGAACAGCGGGATCTCGTTGATGCAGCCGACGAAGATTTAAAAGGATTGGAAGATAGTAAGAATTATGCGATTCGTTTCGAGAAGCAACGCGCTATCGAGCAGGTTCGACAGCAAGTTTCTCGACTAGCGTCCGAGAGGGCTCTAGAAAGTCTAAATAGTCGCCTGGATAATCAACTGCATCTGCGAATGATTGATTATCACATCGGCTTGTTCAGATCCATGAAAAACAAATCCAATTAGTTCCAATTTCACTACCATCTCATTGTAAAACGGGTTTTATTTTTACTTCTCCCCCTTCCAGTAATATTTTTTTGGCAAACATGGTTATAAACATTCGACCCGACGAAATTAGCAGCATTATTCGCAAGCAAATTGAAGGGTATGTCCCGGAAGTAGAAGTTGTTAACATTGGTACCGTACCTTAAGTCGGAGATGGGATTGCCCGTATTCATGGACTCAACAAAGTAATGGCTGGCGAATCGGTGGAATCTGAAGATGGTACAGTAGGGATCGCTCCGAATCCGGAATCTGATAATGTTGGGGCCGTACCGACGGGCGATGGTTTGACCATACAAGAGGGAAGTTCCGTAAGAGCGACAGGAAAGATTGCCCAAATACCAGTCAGTGACTCGTTTTTGGGTCGTGTTGTAAATGCCTTGGCCCAACCTATCGATGGGAAAGGTCAAATCCCAGCCTCTGAGTTTAGATCGATCGAATCCCCCGCTCCAGGGATTATTTCGAGACGTTCCGCATACGAACCTTTACAAACAGGTCTTACTGCTACTGATTCCACGATTCCTATAGGTCGCGGTCAACGAGAGTTAACTACTGGCGATAGACAGACTGGTAAAACAGCAGTAGCTACAGATACAATTTTGAATCAGAAAGGTCAAAATGTTATATGTGTCTACGTAGCCATTGGTCAAAAAGCTTCTTCTGTGGCTCAGGTAGTGGATACCTTTCAAGATCGCGGCGCCATGGAATATACGATCGTGGTGTCGGAGACCGCGAATTCTCCAGCCACTCTGCAATATCTTGCTCCTTATACGGGAGCGGCTTCAGCCGAATACTTCATGTATCGCAAGCAGCATACCCCGATTATTTACGACGATCCTTCCAAACAAGCCCAAGCTTACCGACAAATGTCTTTGCCATTAAGGAGACCACCTGGGCGAGAAGCATATCCGGGAGATGTTTTTTATCCACACTCTCGTCTCTTAGAGAGAGCAGCTAAGTTAAGTCTCCAGTTAGGGGAAGGTAGCATGACGGCTTCACCTATCGTCGAGACGCAAGCGGGGGATGTCTCAGCTTACATCCCCACCAATGTTATTTCTATCACCGACGGCTAAATCTTCCTATCAGCAGATCTATTTAACGCTGGGATTCGACCAGCGATAAATGTGGGGATTTCTGTATCCAGAGTGGGCTCCGCAGCTCAAATAAAAGCTATGAAACAGGTGGCTGGCAAATTGAAATCGGAATTAGCACAATTCGCAGAACTGGAGGCTTCCGCACAATTCGCTTCCGACCTCGATAAGACCACTCAGAATCAGCTAGCTAGGGGCCAGCGATTGCGTGAGCTGCTTAAACAGTCTCAGTCAGCCCCATTATCGGTAGAGGAACAGGTGGCCACCACTTACACCGGAGTCAACGGATATTTGGATGTACCAGAAGTTGAACAAGTCAAGCGATTCTTGGTTCAGCTACGCGAGTACGTAATAACCAATAAACCTCAATTTGGTGAAATTACTCGTTCCACAAAAGTGTCTACAGAACAAGCGGAAACACTTTCGAAGGAGGCAATTAAGGAGTCAACAGAAATTTTTCTATTGCAAGAGAAATAAGTGATAAGGTTGCAGATTGCACCCGGGGAGGGGAATGACCCCCAAGCATTATCCGACCACTTCCACTTCATCTACGCCGACATAATCAGCTCAGACACGGAATTACGCCCAATAGGATTTGAACCTATACCTAAGGTTTAGAAGACCTCTGTCCTATCCATTAGACGATGGACGTCTGTTCCTTCTTCTTCTCGGTTGGTGACGAATATGCCGACGGATTAGCTCCCAAATCGTGAACAAACGATAGCTTCAGTTTGTTCACGACGCAACCCATGGGTGGGGGGGGTTAATTCGACTAGGGCTCCGGGATTCTCAGCGTCACCAGCGGGTAGCGGGAATCGAACCCGCATCAGTAGCTTGGAAGGCTAAAGGTTATAGTCGACGACAACAAACGGTTATGACGTCGCTAATCCAGAACCGAACATGGTAGTTTCCGCCCATTCGGCTCCTTTATGGGGAGGAAGCATAAGTAGTACGAAACTGGGATAGAAGTCGTCTACATACACCAACCTAGTTAGACAAAACAACCAAAAGACGAGTGGGTTGTCTCTTTCGCCTCAAGGGAGCACGTATTAAAATGACTTCTGCGAGGATCGAGGCTTTCTCCATATTGGAATATCTGGGGGCTTTTTTTTCCCCTCCTTTTAAACCACCGTTCGGATAGTAGGGAACCGCCCCACTTGGAATAGGTGGTATCCATAAAATCTATGTCAGTCTTGCTTACGTTTTGGTCGTACAGCATGGATATACTTCCTAGATGATCCCTTGAAAAAAAAAATTAGTTTTATCAATTGCTTTTTTTCTTTTATTTACTTCGTTCTTTATTTCTACTCCCAAAAATCCTTAGGTAAATATTTTTCACCGAGTCTCGGAAGCAATTGTTATCGCTTAATCAAAAAAATGTATGATAATCCTGATAAACCAAGATCAATCTATTTATAACTTTCAAGCTTGGATTTTTTTCCAAGGTTCAGTGACGATGAAACAAATATTTTAGATGTCTACCCATAGATTCTTATCTTCTTTTTTCATTCTCTCTATATTACGAAATCGTCCCAAGTTTTTTGCATACCAAAATAATTCTGCTTCGTCACTAACCGGTACGACTTCCGAAGTACAAGAGTAACAGAAATGGCGCATTCTTCTCCCATACCACTATCAACAACTGGTAAGGAGAAATAGATGTACTTCTGTAAAAATAAAGCTTTTTGATTTAGTTGAGATTCAGTTTGAAAGATCCCTTAACTATTGAAATCAATATGAAACGAATCACACTTTTACCACTAAACTATACCCGCGACGGTGCAATTCTATTATACGAGCTACATGTACATTGGTGAGGCGTTCCAAACGTACTTACATCTGGTTGTAGGAGGAGCTCCCCCCCCTACCCCACCCATTCCTCGTTTCCGTATATATGTATATATCTATATAGAAAATAGGTATTCATTTAATGGTTGCGCTGCCCACGTCACAGATTACCCCTTCGAGCTGCCAATAGTGCAATTACTAAAGGTCCTGATGCAACTACTAATGCCAAAATAGCAAGTTGCGCAATTATTTCTAGATTCATTATCCCTCCTCCTATCCTTTTTCAGAAATCTATCTTGATATCAAGAAATTTTATAAAAAATTAGACAAATATATTTATTTAATCTTTTTTCTCACTTACGAGAAAAAATGGGGAGGTGGTAGAAACCGGTGGCATCAAATTCATAAAGTGAAATTAATTCGCTCCGCCTCCATAACAAGCATCTTAACTGCGAAATTCGCCATTGCACCGTATCGGCAATCAATTTGGTTTAGTTAGCGGAGGCGAATTCGCCAGTTTCGTCTAGGCCAAGAAGTATCGAATCCATTTTGGGCAAAATTTTCGCTCCGTACCCAATCAATTTGGTTACGAATCTATTTATCTTATGTCACGTCGTAGAAGGAGGGGGGGGCCGGCAAGAGACGGAAGAGGGGAATTTCTACCCAGGAGTGATCTGGAATTTGACTCCATCAAATCAGGTAATACGCACGCGGGCAAGGCCACCCCTTCCATGAACTGTACCGTAGATGTAGATTGTAGGTATAGACTTACACTCCAACTTCGTGTTAGAATTTGGGGAAAAAACATCCCTAGTTGCTCGGAGAGATGGCCGAGGGGTCTAAAGCGTCGGATTGCTAATCCGTTGTACAAGTCATATGTACCGAGGGTTCGAATCCCTCTCTCTCCCTTGTTAGTAAATTAGTTAAACTGGTGGATTGGGAAACTTATCTCAACAAGGTAACTGAGACATTGATTTCTATCTAATCCCTACGGCCAGGGTTTCGTCCGGGATCGTTTGACAAAAATCCGAAAACAAAGAGAGAGACGAAAAAGATCACTACTGCATAGACAAATAGTTTGAGGGTAAGCGTGATAACATCTCCATGTTTTTTAGAACTAGGGATAAAATAAGACGGAACAACTTTGTCTTGTTTCGAACATCTATTTATCTCTATCATTTATATTTGTTTGGACATACGGATATGACTTCTTCCCCCAATTTAATTTGGAGAAAGAACCCGGCTTTTACGAGACATTATTTCACCAAATGGATTATATTTATCCCATTCAGTATTCCGTTTTCTTCTTAATTACTTCAATAGGTGGAAAGAGAAGTTGCATAAATATTCAATTCACTAAAAAATTTATTTTTGTCAATCTCGAGTAAGCCGCGGGCATCCAATCCCATTTTTCGATGTAGAAGTGAATGCGTCGGTACCGATATATCTAACCGCGGATGCCACGTAAGAGGTTTGCTATTTACCAAAATTAGTTCTTTCCTTGAGTTGCAGCGACCCCCCCCCCCCCCACCATTTCCCCCTCTCCAACCTCAACTGTTTGGCAGCTTCTCTTTTTTACGTCGCCCCGTAAGGAGCGGGGCATTATTGAGCAACCCCCTAGTACTTATTATCGAAAACTAACTGCGGCTTGCCAAACGAAGGCCAGGAGGAGGAAGAGCACCGGTATTACCGGCATTACATCCACAATTGGATCGAAGATTGCATAAGCTTCGGGTAATTTGGCAAAAGAGGCATCGCTGAGGTGAATAGAATTTTCCAGATAGATGTCATACGAAGCTATCATCTTTATTCTCCGGTGATGTAGCAAGTAATTTCCCCCCGACATGGTTACGTATCACCCTGCAATTGGTTGACCCGTCAGGCATATTTTATTATATGTTCCCCCATTCAAATAATTTGGATTCACCGAATCGAAATCTTACCGGACCAAAATGATATCTGACTGGGTTTCTACTTAAGTATTCCTTCTCAGTTAGTTCTCCGAAGTACTAGTAGTTCCAAACTACTCCAATCTCTTTTCGTTGCTGCTCTCTCCTAACCGAGCGAATAACTAAAAAAACTGGTTGACAGGAAACTCGAAGTATGGGATAGTCATCATACCGATCATTTGTGGGGCGTGGCCAAGCGGTAAGGCAGCGGGTTTTGGTCCCGTCACTCGGAGGTTCGAATCCTTCCGTCCCAGATTTTTTTCCTGAAAAAAAAAATCTCCCGCATCCTCATATACTAGAAATTAGAGAAGTCATAAATCTTACTTATTTCTAGCTTCGATTCTATACTACCCCCTACCTCGACATACTCGATATAATAGTTCTTCCCGGTGGATCTTCCAGTTTATATTATGACGATAAGCCGCATATAGCAATAGATCCCTTTGTGATGCGAAGTAACAAAATGATACCAAAATCAAATTATGAAATTAGCTTATTGGATGTATGCTGGACCCGCCCACATAGGTACTTCACGGGTAGCCAGTTCCTTCAGGAACGTACATGCTACAACGCATGCCCCTTTGGGAGATGACTATTTCAACGTGATGCGTTCCACGTCGGAGAGGGAAAGGGATTTTACCCCAGTAACTGCTAGTGTAGTGGACCGCCACGTATTGGCACGTGGGTCTCAAGAAAAGGTTATAAATAACATAAGTCGAAAAGATGAGGAATAACACCCCGACTTAATCGTTTCAACACCTACATGTACCTCCAGTATTTCACAGGAGGATCTACAAAATTTTGTGGATCGAGCTTCTTTGTCTTCCGAGTCCGATGTAATTCCCGCGGATGTTAATTACCACCGAGTAAACGAGCTTCAAGCGGCGGATAGAACCTTGGAACAAATAACTCGATTTCATTTGGATAGGGCTCGTAGACAAAGTACCTCGGATCGATCCGTGACAAACAGACCTTCAGCAAATATTATAGGAATTTTTACCTCAGGCTTCCATAATCAACATGACTGTCGCGAATTGAAACGTCTACCTGGAGAATCGGGAATTGCAGTCAATCAAGTAATCCCAGAGGGGGGGTCTCTTAGATGTTTGAAGGATTTGCCAAGAGCTTGGTTTAATACAGTTCCTTACCGCGAAGTAGGTTTGATGACAGCAACTTTTTCGGAAAAAGAGTATGGAATGCCTTACATATCTATAACTCCCATGGGAATTTCAAACACAGCCGACTTCATTGCACAGATCGGAAAGCTTGTGAATGTGTGGGCTTCCGCACTGTCAGAAAAAAGACTTAACTACAAGTTATATATTGACAATCAAACTAAATTTGTTTCTCAAGCAGCTTGGTTTTCAAGGTCTATTGATTGTCAAAATCTGGCTGGAAAAGAAGCAGCAATTTTTGGTGACGCAACTCATGCAGCCTCAATTACTAAAATACTCGTTAAAGAAATGGGAATTCGTGTCAGTTGCTCAGGCACGTATTGCAAGCATGATGCAGAACGGTTTAATGAGCAAGTTCGGGGTTTATGTGATGAAGTAATAGTTACGGAAGACCATACCGAGGTTGGAGATACGATAGCTCGTATTGAACCCTCCGCCATATTTGGAACTCAAATGGAGCGTCATATTGGCAAACGTATTGACACTCCGTGCGGGGTCACTTCTTCACCAGTTCATATTCAGAATTTTCCTCTGGGATATCGACCATTTTTAGGTTACGAAGGAACCAATCAAATAGCCGATCTAATTTATAATTCGTTTAATCTGGGTATGGAAGATCATTCGCTGGATGTTTTCGGGGGGCATGATACCAAAGAGGTAAGCACCAAGTCCCTATCAACAGATAGAAGAGATATTAATTGGACTCCCGAAGCTGAGTCGGAACCAAATAGAATTCCTGGTTTCGTAAGGGGGAGAACCAAGAAAAACACCGAAGTCTTCGCGAAGCAAAACAATATTCCGGAAATTACAATTGACGTGACGTATGCGGCTAAAGAAAAATCAAGCTCTTAATTTGATAAGCTGTACAGGTAATCATTCGGCATAAGTTCTAGTCCATTTCACTTAATTTTGGGAATGCGTCGGAAAGTTCGTACCGGAAATATCAGTCGAAGGTTTTGGAGCAGTAAGTATTTAGCAAAAAAATAATTCTCGGTTTTTAGATATTACGGTAAAACCCCGCTTGAAGCGACATGGTAAGAAGCGACGTGTGACTCGAACATCGAGATCGTATTCGCGGAGTCTAGTATCCGCCGGTTCTACTCAAAGGGTGGGACGTTCTTGCTTCGACATTCGTTAAAACCCATTACCCAATGAAACTTGAAGAATATCTATCTATTTGAATCTATTTCTATTTTCGGAGAGAAGTTCTATCTATGGTTATTTCCACGAAATAGCGCGGCGAAGCCTCATCAGTCCGTTACCTTGTCTTACCGGGGACTGAAAAATGAATTCAGTGGGGTTGTCTTAGTATTACCGGGCTCAGACGACCCAACTGCTTTACTTCGATTGAGTCTCATTTTGTCTACAATCAGATGTAGAAAAAAACTTACTCGACAAATTTTTTTTTTTAGGGGTCGATGAGGATGGGTTCTGCCGCTACCGATTCCCAACTTGGAAAACCCTCGGGGTTAGGCCTAAACCTAAGGATTGTCAAAATCGATCTGCGAACGAGGGGATTTTCGATATCCAGTTGAACTTATTAGTAGGTAGATGAAGAGGGAAGAGGCGGGGGGGGGGGGGGTAAGCTTGTCCCCCCCATTAACCTCTCCGTCTCCCTATTCACCTTGTAGTAATATTTTCTACAAAGGAATAATTCGTGAGGAGATAACTCAATAAATGGGAGAATGACACATATGAGTTAGAAGTATTTTTCTACAATTGGATAGAACAGTTACCTATTCAATCGAAGTTGTGCTCTAAGCTGTACGAATTCAACGTTTCACATACGGCTTTGCGGGGGGGGGGGGGGGGGTTCACCCCGCGTGCACCCACCTATCCCGATAGGTTACTTACCGAATAATTGCAATCGACACCCAATCTCGGCGAGAAGGGGAAGCTATTAGGGAGGTTGGTTTTTACAACCCCCGCAAAGAGCAAACCCAATTGGATCTTTCTGCTATTATTGCTCTCCTCAAAGAGGGAGCGCAATCAACAGAAACTGTTCGTGATATTTTGAAACGGGCGAAGGTGCCTGAACAAGTCGGAATCAACCTCTAATCAAAAATCAAATTTTAGGAGAATCTAATGGGCCCAGCTTACAGCTCTTTTCAGGTGCTTTTGTATTACCCCTCTCTTCTACTTATACTCTACATCTATGCCGTATTTGGCATTCCCTTAAGAAGTAGAATATTTCGGAGAGACTACTGGTTTTCCATCAAAACCTCCTTCGAAAGAAGTGATATCGGACATATCTTCACGGGTGTGATGAAAAATTGGAAGGGGAAGGGAAGACGCAAGTAGTTCAAGCCAATGACATGATTACTACCGGGACAAATTTTATATCCAACCCGGTGTTGGGTTAGGGGTTGACCGCCGATTTCACGCCACAAATTTGATCTAACCCCCCACGATCCTTCCCAAAAGATGATTGCAGCTCGGCACTTTATCGAGGATCAAGTCGGGAAATGTTTTACTTGAGTCGATGCTTCCTCGACAAAACCCAAATTAGTAAGTATTTACTACATCAGCAAGTATTTACTAATTCGGGTTTCACGTTGTCCAATGAAACAGGTGATTCAGCTCTTTCGACCACGGTGGTTAAACATTCGCAGCTTTTTCTTCTCATTTTATTCATACAATGAAAATATAACTATTAATACATTGAATCTTTTGAATAAAATTCATTATGAAAAGTAATGCTTGGGAGTTACTGTGACGAAGACAACTTCTGGATCCCTTCCTAAATTTGACGTATTACAGAAAAGCGAAGGGCTTAGCGCTAATCGAGATTGTTTCCCATATCTACTTCTCTTCCCATTCAGAGATAATTTTTATTCAGTCGCTTGTAGGCGTTGTTTAGATAGACGAGACGTCGGTTTGGTATTCGGGGCGTGTAGTGCAGCAGCAACAAAGCGTTCAATTGATAGTGTGCGTTACCAAGATTATTCAGAGATTTTTTATTCAGAATTTGTTTGAAAATGAAGCAGTCGACTTGACATAGATTTATATCTCCATGTACTTCTACAAACAATATGTCTAATTTTGGGGATACCTCTTTCGTGTCGGTTAGCTGCTGAAACAAATAACAACTCGAAAATTTCACAGTCTATTCATTCAATATTTTTATTTTTGGAAGATAGATTACCAAAATCTAGCCACGTTTTAGAGATAGAGATGTCACAGAATCTTCATCTAGAAACTCCGGTTCGCTTGTTTCGCCGACGAATTGGGGATGTGACATTTCCACATCTATTAAGGGTAGTTTTTCACACATACAAAACTTTGTGTGGAAAATCTATTCAGTTTCGGTCTTGGAAACAAAGAGAACGGAGAAGTATTGACATGCTACTCCGAAATTTTTACACTTACGAAATCGATTCGATATTGCTAGTTTTATGGACACGAATGCGTGAGTCAAACCCAAGATATTTTGTATCTCCCGATCGGAATAACATGACCAGAAAGAAGATACGTGTTTCTGAATATAATTCTCGATCAGACGCGATAAGCATCGACCGCTGTCTCACTCGAAGTTTGTGCATCCACCTTGGGAGATGTAGAAACAAATCTCTCATAGCTTTTCGTGGAACTCAATATTTCGCAAAAAAATGGATTTATTACCTTTCGATATTTCTCAGATCTCATTTTCATTATCCAATTGAATTTACCCAAATACGTATCAATTTGTTATCCGCCAGCTGCGTCTTATTCTTGGGTTACATCTCAGCTATTCAGCCAGTCTCGGGAAACGTCCAGGTCGAAACCACAGTGGATTCTTACGGCAGTCTTTTGGGTGGAGAAGGAATTCATCCCAGGATTCCAATTTCGCTACTAGTTAAACTCTTGGAAAAAGAGAAGTTCTGCGATAGTACTGGACATCCAGTTAGTAAATTAGCCCGGACTGTATTAACAGATGATGAGATTTTGAACAGGTTTGTAAAAATTTGGAATACTTTTTCCTCGTACCACAGCGCTTCAATAAATCGAGATGGATTGCGTAGATCGAGATATATATCACGACTATCATGCGATAGTACGTTGGCGGGTAAACATAGAAGCACAATACGTCTCTCGCGACGCAGGTTTGACCTAGAACTACCAAAGATGGTCCCTACGTCTAACAAGCTCAACTCCTCCAAAACGGATCAAAGAATTTGGCATTTAAGCCTAATTCAATCTGTTTCGTCAACAATTATTGCATCGAAAATACAAGTCTAATAAATCTGTTTGAAGTTTGCTTTTTCCTCCTTTCAATTCAATTTAATAAAAATCGCTATCGAATTGATTTGGTGAGGAAAAAATAGGAATACCCCGCCATTCCGATTTATACAGTCATATAGATACGAAAGTACTTCACTTGCTAATTTCGTTTCGAAATCGGTGTGGCAGAAAGTTACCCACTCCCAAATATTATCCTGATTCCTATTACGAATTACACCAATTCCTTCTTCCCGGATTTCTTTTTTCTACTGGGTAATCTGCCAATTTTGCCGGAACGTATTTTGATTATCAGTTTAATTACAGTTATTGTGGTCGATTTATCAAATAGGGGGAGAAATACAATTTCGCTTCACAGAATTTCACTAATATCTATGTTAATTAGCGTGGTTGTTTCACTATGCCAATGGGGGATCCACTCCGTTCCCATCGCTTTCGAAAATTATCGGATCAGTAATTTTAGCTATATATTTAGATTTTCTCTGTTGATTTGTTCGCTATTATCTGTTCTGTTGTCAGTTGATTACATACGATGTTCAAAAACGGCTTTGGCAGAATTTTCGTTCCTTGCATTAACTGCAGGTTCGGGTGGAATGGTTCTATGTCGGGCAAATGATTCGGTCACCCTCTATGTGGCGTTGGAATTCTCAAGTCTATCTTCTTGCTTCTCGTCTGGACATACCAAAAAGGATATAAGATCGAATGAAGCAACTACGAAATTTTTACTGATGGGCGGAGCAAGCTCGTCTTTTCTGCTATATGGTTCTTCTTTGTTGTATGGAATTTCCGGCGGACAGCTTCAGCTTGATAAAACAGCCGATGGACTCCCGTTAAGTCAGTATCTCACTGTAATTTGTACCTCTATTGCGTCTATCACAGCTGGGACGGCGTTCAAACCCTCTCTCGTCCCGTTCCATCAATGGACTCCTGATGTATACGAAGGAGTGTGATTCGTTCGAAAAACAATTTAGTCATTGCTAGTGATTTAACGACATCGCAATTGTTTCTCGCAGTGTCCTGCGAGCGCGCGGGAACACAAGAAATTCCCTGCATTGGTAGTTGCATCAACAAATTGCTCTTGCCGTACCTAAATTTTCAGGGATTGTTTGACCAATAGCGTACGAGTAAAACAGAGACAAGTCGCGGGATTTAGTAGATCCCTTCTTTATTTCATATCTATTCATCTACATCTTCCTATTTCCATTTTCACGCAAATTTTCCACGAATTTTCTTTTTATTACGGGTAGATTCCGACGAAATCGGCAGTTCGTACAGATTTAGCATTTAGCTAGTAATCCAGTTCATTTGTGTGTACCTCGTCCTCCTTGTTTTCACCTGTTGATGGAAAATTGATGGGCTCGATCCTTCGGAAGCTACTGATAAACCCCTTCAACTTGAAAAATCACCCCAAAATAGAGTTGATGTAGCAAAGCTGTACGTCCGCTCCGCTAGGAA